TATATATTTATAAATTTTTCTTTTAAACCTCAAGAATATAAAACTCCACCTGCAAATCTAATCAACCAAGATGAGCCAAAACCTATATATGCAATGTATAATAGTAATTACCCTTTACAAAAAAAAAATAAAGAAACTCAATTACTTTTTTTGGATAATTTTAGTTATAGATTAATCGGAATTGGTTTTTGTTTTTTAACATTAGGTATTCTTTCTGGGGCTGTTTGGGCTAATGAAACATGGGGAAATTATTGGAGTTGGGATCCAAAAGAAACATGGGCTTTTATAACTTGGTTAGTTTTTGCTATATATTTACATATGCGGTTTGTTGGTAAATTTAAAGGTATAAAATCAGCTTGGGTCGCTAGTTTTGGTTTTATTATTATTTGGGTTTGTTATTTAGGTGTGAATTTTTTTGGTAAAGGGCTACATAGTTATGGATTCTTTATAACCTAATATATTTTCTATTTATTTAAGTTTTTAAATATGTAAGAAAACTGGTTTTTTTTTATTAAAAGATATATAATTAATAAAAAGGTAGTTTTTTTAATTTATTTGCATATTTAAAACATTATTATTATATTTCTTTCTGAGATGATAAATTTTAAAACTCTTGAATAAATATAAAATATATAAAACATTTTAATGTTTTTAGTAATTTTTCTAGTATAATAATCTAACTATATTAAATTTTAATCAACTGGTTATAAAATAAAGTTTAATACAATTTTATACTATAAAAAGAAGTAATTAAAAAATGAATTCAAAATTATTAATAATAATTATTTGAAATTTCTGTAAAAAAAGATATATAATAAATATAAAATTTTGCAGAATACCTTAAAAAAATTATATTAGGAGAATATAATGGCAGTTCCTAAAAAACGACAATCTAAAACAAGAAAAAATTTAAGAAAATCACAGTGGAAGGCGCAAGCGTCGGTCCAAGCAAAAAAAGCTTTAGCTAAAGCAAAAACTGTATTAAAATCATTATTAAATAAAGAAAACTAATAATGATTTTAATACAGTTTATTTAGAAAAAAATAAAAATGAGCGAATTTTTATGAATAAACAAGAAACAACTAGTTTCCACAATTTACCGTTTTTAAAAAAAACTAATCCAAAATTACTTATAGGAGTAATGCTTGGAAATTATGTATTTTTTATATTAGTTCTTCCACTTTTTGCTCTATTTTCATTAATTTTTAAAAATAGTTGGAGAGAAATTTTAGAAAAAGCATTAGATCCTATTGCAATTTCGGCTTATGCTTTTACTATTAAAATGGCTTTAACAGCAGCTCTTTTAAATAGTGTTTTTGGGTTTTTAATTACATGGATGATCACTCGTTATGAATTTAGGGGTAAAAGATTTGTTGATGCTGCGGTTGATTTACCTTTTGCTTTACCAACATCAGTTGCAGGCCTTACTTTAGCTACAGTTTATGGACACCAAGGTTGGGTTGGTAATTATCTAAAAATGGCAAACATTCAAATTATTTATACAAGATTTGGTGTACTTTTAGCTATGATTTTTGTATCTTTCCCTTTTGTAATAAGATCATTACAACCGGTATTACAAGAATTTGATCATGGTTTAGAAGAAGCTGCATGGGGTATGGGTGCAAGTTCATTTCAAACTTTTTTGCGGGTTATTTTTCCTACATTGGTGCCAGCATTAGTTACCGGATTTACATTAAGTTTTTCGCGAGCATTGGGTGAATTTGGTTCTGTTGTTATGATTTCATCTAATCTTCCATTAGATGATTTAGTAACCTCAGTTTTAATTTATCAATCATTAGAGCAATATGATTATTTTGGAGCGTCTGTTATAGGTGCTGTAATTTTACTTCTTGCTTTAATTATTATTTTTTTAGTAAATACAGCACAATCTTTCTATTCTCGTCGTTAATTTTATATTGAATTTAGAAAATTGTGTTTTTATATTTTGTTATATAATTTATTTTAAATTATTCATTAACTAAAAGAAAAAGGGTATATGGCTCTTTTTACTTTTTTTATTAAAAAGAACTTATTATATATTTAGTATATGTCATTAAGTGAAAATATTCGCGATTATGTTGAAGTATTAGCTGGAGTTACTGAAACGCCAGGTAATCCTATCGAGTTTGAAAAATTTATTTCGGAAAGTTTACTTTACGTTTTAAAAATATGTCAAACTTGTATTTTACAGTTTTTAAGTTTTCAATGGATTCGTGATTTTAGTCTATTACCTATAAAAATACCAGCTTTTTATGAATCACTCGTTGGGCAAACGCCCCCAGGATCTTTATTTGATTTTTTAGAGATTTTACATGTAGAGCAAAATCCTTTATTAGTTGGGTTTTTAAATAGTGCTTTTTTCACGCTTCCATTTTCTATAATACATATTATTTCAATTAGAAGATTATTAATTCAAGGAATCCCAGCTGCCGTTTTTTCTTTTGGTGGTTATATTGCTGGTCAAATTGTGTTTATTAGTTGTGTTACTTTTGGTATACAAGGTATAATTATTCCATGGTTAACATTAGAACCGTTAAACTATATTGCTGGCTTAATTCTTGTTGCGCGCATTATTTTTTCATTACGGTTTGAAAGTTTACTTGCATTAAAAACTTGGCATCACCCAAAATATAAAAAATTTTTTATATATAGTTTTTTAATGGCATGGTGTGAGCAAGGCGCTATTTTTCAATTTTTAAGTAATGTGACTTTTTCAGCAAACCCAACAATTTTACAAGGGTTTACTTCGAATCATTTAGGGTTAAGTATTGCCAATAATTTTTTATATATAACTGGCATTTTACTTGGATCTGTTGTTTTTACAAGCTTCTGGATGTGGTTTTTTTTAAAAGTAAAAAACTTTGTACTTGACCGTACGATGTTTTATACTAGTAAAATTATATCTGATATTAATAGAGTTTCTTTTATTTGCTCAATAGCTATTAGTTTAGCAACTCTTCCTTATTATGCTTATAATTATATATTAACAGGACCACTTGGTTTTGTTTCAGAAGACGACGTTTTTGAATCGACAATATTTAGTCATAATTCGGTACCAGATATTTCTCCTGAATTCAGTTATATTACTGAAGGAAAACTGATGGAATTAAAACTATTTCCTTTTAATAGGGGTCAATATTTAGTTTATCCGGGAGAGGATATTACAGTGAGTATGGAGGAATTATCCTATCGATCTGATTATGCGTGGGTGAGAAGAGTGGAAAAATTATCATTAGATGTGGTTTCTACTCATATTAAAGGACAGCGATTAGCAGAAAATTTAGGATTTAATAGAGTAACTCAATCTCAATCAGAGCGGGTTTTACCACAAGAAACTCCATTGATATTTTATCGTCTTGAATTAAACAATAAGATGAAAAAAAATGATAAAATTCAGGAGATTATAAATAATATATTTGCACCAACTTCTGAATCATCCACTACATCATCTTCTGTGGCTTATCCTGCACCCGCACATAATGAACCAATAACATTTACGGACTACTTAAAAAAACAATACGAAGAGTTAGGTATTGAGTATGATCCTATTAAAGCTAAAAAGTATATAGAAACTGCTCGAGAGGTAGCGGAAATTCAACCTATTGTTGAAGAAAAACAGGTTACTAAGAAAAAAAGAAAAGTTAATTCAGAGGAGCCAAAAGAACCCCATCAAGTAATACTTGATAGATTTTATTACTGGTATGATTTTGAAGATGTTAGTACCGATGAAGATGATCGCCTTCAGAGCTTCATTATAAGAAATAATGTACAAGGTATGTATCTTTTTCCTCAAGCTTTCATTCAAAATGAAGTTACTCTTGGTGAAATCCATCAACAAATATCATTACGTCTTAAACAGCAATATAATTCAAGCTGGATTTTCAAAAGTTTATTAAAATTGGATATTGATTGCTTATTAAATCGACAACCTCGAAAATTTCGTTTAAGTGGAGAGCATGAATATGATTTATTAGCAAAACGAAATATTTTAGCTAAATATTATGATTCTTTACGTTTTTATACAAAAATGCCGTATTCAAATATATTTGAAGAATTTTTTAGTGGCTCAAAAAACTTAACTAGTCAAGTTTATAATCAACAATTTACAGGAACTTTGCGAAATCTTACTAAATATTTTAGTTTAACAGTAGATGAAGAATTAGATTTTAGTAAAAATAATTTTTTAGAATATATTGCTAGTCATGATTTTGATTTCTTAAAAGAAGATGATCTTCAATTAATTTGTGAAGAGGCTGTTTATGAAGATGAGGAAGCGGAAGAAAATGACGAAACAAATGAAGAGGAAAATCAAAATAATGACGAACTAAATTTAATTAATGAGGATGAAAATAGTGTTGAAAGCCAAACTTTAGATTTTGCGAACCGTGACAATGAGGTAACTGTTGCAGAAAACGAAGAAGAGGAAGAAGACGGAGAAGATGAGGAAGCGGAAGAAGACGAAGAAGATGAGGAGAATGAGGAAGATATAATCAAGATCCTCAGTAACAACCAAAATACTGGAAAATACAATTATATTGATGGGTTAGAAAAAATAAAACGTACTAAATTAGTTTTAAAATTTGATCAACCTCTTTATAAACTTAATGATTCAGATATTGGTCCTGAGCCTCACGAAGAATTATATGATTTAATTAATAATTCTAATAAAACAGAGTATGATAATGTTGCTTTGGATGATCAATATAGTTTACCTTTATATGTTGGGTGGGATGAAGAGTCACGAAAATTAATGATTACTAACAAAGCAATAACAAGAAAATTTGCTGGTTCATATATGTACGTTACTCCAGAATTTATAAAAAATTCTACTACTGATACACCAAATGAATATTTATCGAAAAAGAAATATCATTCAGTACATGCAGAAGCTCAAGTAAAAAATTATTTAAAAATACAATCTTTAAAAAAAGAACAGGCAAACCAACTCATCAAGTTTACTTGTTGGCCACTTGCTGAAGAGGAATTTAAAATACTTCCACATGAAAATACAGTACCTTATGTTGTATTAAAAGAACGAAAAGAGCAAGTTGTAATCGAACCCCAAGATGAGTATATGGTAGAACTCTTTGAAGCTGTTAAAGATAAAGGGATACCTGCTACTCGAGAATGGCTAATGGAATACATGCTTGAACCAAATAAAAGAGACTACCGTCCTTTATTACGAAAATTAACTCCTAAAAAAGGTGGATTTATTTGGCCTGGAAATACAGATGAGACCATTCCTGGACAAGAAAAACGTAAGCCAAGATTATTTCCATCATTAGCTCTAAGTGAAAAAATGGCTATACTTAATTTGGCGTCAAAACAATCATAATATTAATTTTTCTGCTTAAAATATAAAATGAAGTTTCATTTTATATTTTAAGCCATTATCTTTATAATATAATTCTGTATAATTTTATACAGAATTATATTATAAAGATATATTGAACCTAAATAAAATTTATTTTAAAACACTAACTAGTAAGCAAAAATGTATAAATAAAATATTATAATTGATGGTATAATAATAAAAATAATAATTTATAAAAATAAAAAAAAGTTATTAGTATTTTTTATTTTTTAATATAGAAAGAAAGTAAATAAATGAAATTTTTAAAATATAAGTATTTTTATGGGTCTTCCTTGGTTTCGTGTACATACAGTAGTATTAAATGACCCAGGTCGTTTAATTTCTGTTCATTTAATGCACACAGCATTAGTTTCTGGTTGGGCAGGTTCAATGGCCTTTTATGAACTTGCAGTTTTTGATCCATCAGATCCTGTATTAAACCCTATGTGGCGTCAAGGGATGTTTGTATTACCCTTTATGACACGATTAGGTGTTACTCAATCATGGGGTGGTTGGACTATTAGTGGAGAAACAGCGAATAATCCTGGAATTTGGAGTTATGAAGGTGTAGCAGCATCTCATATTATATTATCTGGATTATTATTTGCAGCTTCAATTTGGCATTGGGTTTATTGGGATTTAGAACTTTTCCGTGACCCACGTACAGGAAACCCTGCTTTAGATTTACCAAAAATTTTTGGTATTCATCTTTTCTTATCAGGATTAGCTTGTTTTGGTTTTGGTGCTTTCCACGTAACTGGTTTATTTGGTCCTGGTATTTGGGTATCAGATCCTTATGGTATTAGTGGAAGTATTCAGCCCGTATCACCATCTTGGGATGCTACAGGATTTGATCCTTTTAATCCTGGTGGAGTTCCGGCGCACCATATTGCAGCTGGTATTCTTGGTATATTAGCAGGTTTGTTTCATCTTTGTGTTCGACCTCCACAACGCCTATATAATGGCTTACGAATGGGAAACATAGAAACAGTACTTTCTAGTAGTATCGCAGCAGTTTTTTGGGCAGCTTTTGTTGTTTCTGGAACAATGTGGTATGGTTCTTCTTCTACTCCAGTAGAATTATATGGACCAACGCGTTACCAATGGGATTTAGGGTTTTTCCAACAAGAAATTGAACGCCGCGTACAGAGCAGTATTGGTAGTGGAAAATCAGCAACAGCAGCATGGTCTGAAATACCAGAAAAACTAGTATTTTATGATTATATTGGAAATAATCCAGCGAAAGGTGGACTTTTCCGTACAGGTGCTATGAATAGTGGTGATGGTATTGCTGTAGGTTGGTTAGGACACGCAGTATTTAAAGATAAACAGGGTAATCAATTATTTGTTCGACGTATGCCGACTTTCTTTGAAACTTTCCCAGTTTTACTTGTTGATAATAATGGTGTTGTTCGAGCTGATGTACCATTCCGTAGAGCAGAATCAAAATATAGTATTGAACAAGTAGGTGTTTCAGTTACTTTTTATGGTGGTGAATTAGATGGTGTTACTTTTTCTGATCCCGCTACTGTTAAAAAATACGCACGTCGTGCTCAATTAGGTGAAGTTTTTGAATTTGATAGATCAACTTTACAATCTGATGGTGTTTTCCGTACAAGCCCACGTGGTTGGTTTACTTTTGCACATTTAATTTTTGCTTTATTTTTCTTTATTGGACATATTTGGCACGGCGCTCGAACTATTTTCCGAGATGTTTTTGCAGGTATTGATGCTGACTTAGATGAACAAATCGAATTCGGTGCATTTCAAAAACTTGGTGATAAATCTACGCCTCGACAATCAATATAAAATAATTTTAGGTTGATTAAATATTAATTTGTGTGTTTAACATAAATTTTTATTATATAAAATTAAATAAACGTTTTTTTTACTTAAGCTAAAAAATTTAAGTAAAAAAAAACGTTTATTTATATTAAAAAATTAAATATATAAATAAGCAGTTAATATGGAAGCATTAGTTTATACGTTTTTATTAGTCGGTACTCTAGGTATTATATTTTTTTCGATTTTCTTTAGAGAACCTCCACGCGTTCCTGGTAAATAATGTTGGTGTTATTTAAATAAAAAATCTATTTTATGAAGATTAATATTAAAAGAATTCTTTTAATATTAATCTTCATGCTCTTCAAAAGGATCTCTCAATTCTTGCGAAGGTGGGCCAAAGCCTATATAAATTGAATAACCTGTAATGGTTATAAGTAAACACCACAAAAAAATAGTAATAAAAATAGCTGAATTTTCCATAATTTTTTTCCCTAATACATTATATATTAATAATAAATACCCACAAAATCGAAAAATTTCAATAAAATTTAAACTCAATATTTAATTTGTAAATTCACATAAAAATATAGAAAGTAAATTAAATACAATTTTTATTTAAAATTATGGCAACTGGAACTACATCTGGCAGAAAAGCTTCAAATACACAAAATATTCAACCTGGGAAAATAACTTCTTTGGGAACACTACTAAAACCTTTAAATTCTGAATATGGTAAAGTAGCCCCAGGATGGGGTACTACTGCAATAATGGGGATTTTTATGGGATTATTTGCAGTTTTTCTTGTAATTATTCTTGAAATCTACAATAGTTCTGTTCTTTTAGAAGACATTACTGTGAGTTGGAAATAAAAAATAAAAAAAAGATTTGATTTTGGGGATAGAGAGACTTGAACTCTCACGATTCAATGAATCAACGGATTTTCAGTTTTTAGAAGCTGGACTCTCTCTTTATCCTTAAATCAAATTAAAATTTGTTTGCGGATAGCTCCCGTCGAGTCTCTGCACCTTTTGCTAGAAAAATAATTTTTAAAGCAAATTGGCTCAGGATTGTCTTTTTTATTTAAAGATTTCCCTGAATTTGAGAGCATTCACTATTAAAGTTTCCTCTAATAGGCTCAATTTATATATAAATATAAATAGTACCTTTAAGTCCGTTGCGTCTACCGATTCCGCCATATCCCCAATAAAAAAATTATTATTTAATTGCATATATATATACAATATAGTAATAATTTTTTTAATTTTAGTAAAATTTTAAAATTAAATATTGCAGTTTTTTCTAGAGACGAATACAATATTATAAAAATATAAATATACAAAAATTTTGTTAAATTTCCGTAATAAAATATAAAGGTTCAAACTGGGTCGATGCCCGAGTGGTTAATGGGGGCGGATTGTAAATCCGCTGGCTTTGCCTACGCTGGTTCAAATCCAGCTCGGCCCAAAAATAAAAATTAATTTGCTGACTGACTACTTTCTGTTTTTACGTAAAGAATTAAAAGAAATGCAGTAGGAATAATAATAAATAGAGCAGTTGCAATTAAACCAAGAATATTTACTTCCATTAAAATATATCCTTTTTATTTGTTAAGTATTATATATTTAAATCCGATTCAATAAAATTTAAATAAAAAATAATTTTTTAATTTATCCTTTTTTTATTCTACTCTAAAATAAAAAAATGATAAAAATTTTAATATAATTATATTATTAAAACTCGAAGTAACGGAAAGGGAGGGATTCGAACCCCCGGTAGCTTTAACACTACGTCGGTTTTCAAAACCGATGCATTGAACCGCTCTGCCACCTTTCCTAATAAGTATCAAATTATAGCGGATAACGCGATTCGAACGCGCGACAAGCACCTTGGCAAGGTGCCACTCTACCACTGAGCTATATCCGCATTAAATTGATAGAATTGAACCCTAAGATTATAACCAATATATAATTATTTTGTTTTTTATATTATAATTTTATTATAAAAATTTTATAAATAAAATTCAATTATTTTATTTTCTTGACACTTTTCAGTAGTATTAAATATTATAAAATCAATGATTAATAATGTAAGTGGGGTAGAGCAGTCTGGTAGCTCGTAAGGCTCATAACCTTAAGGTCATAGGTTCAAATCCTATTCCCACTCCTTAAACTAAATTTTTCATTAAACAATTCCAAACCAGCCCCCATCGTCTAGAGGCCTAGGACATTTCCCTTTCACGGAGGAAACGGGGATTCGAATTCCCCTGGGGGTAGACAACTAAAAAAAAAATTAAAATATTTAATACTAATAGTTACCATTTAATGTTGTCTTTTTTCAAATAATTGGAAAAAAATTTAAATAATATGAATTAAATTTTCTGTTATTTAAGAGTAACTATTTCAATTTTAATTAAAAAAATTACTCTATAATTAAAAAAATTATTTAATTAAGATTTCGTTTTAATTTGAATAATTATCAAATTAGTATATAAAAAAACTTTAATTTTATTTATGACTCGAGTAAAACGTGGTAATATTGCCCATAAAAGACGAAAAGAAGTATTAGATTTAACAAAAGGTTTTCGTGGTTCATCGTCTAAATTATATAGAACCGCCCAACAAAGAACAATAAAAGCATTAACAAATTCTTATAAAGATAGAAAAATTAAAAAACGTGAATTTGTTAAAATTTGGGTTTCACGTATAAATGCTGCAGTTCGTTTATCAGGATTAAATTATAGTAACTTTCAAAATCAGCTTAAAACCTCTAAAATTCTTCTTAATCGAAAAATTTGCAGTCAAATAGCACTTCAAGATAAAGAATCTTTTGATAAATTACTAGATTTTATTAAAATCTAGTAATTTATCAAAATTTAAATTATAACTATTTATTCTAAATATAAAAAATGAAATCATTTAAAAATACTAATAGCAAAAATTTTTATTTACAAATAAAAAAAAAATTAAATTTAAATGAGTCTAATTCTCGTTATACTATTGATTATAAAAATACAAAACTTTTAATGAATTTCATTAGCCCACAAGGCAAAATTTTGTCTAAAAAAATTACTGGCTTAACCTCAAAACAACAGCGTACTGTAGCAACAGCTATAAAAAGAGGACGTATGAGTGGGTTACTGCCATTTGTTAATCGTTATTTAGTAGAAAATTAAAAACAAAAAAAATTTGATTTTTATTAAAAAAATGACATACTATAAATGTAAAAAGTAATAATTTTGTAGAAAAAAAAATTTATTTAAAATTATTAAATCACGCTTTGTAGGACTTGAACCCACGGCATCAGGTTTTGGAAACCTGCGTTCTACCAACTGAACTAAAAGCGTTCTCGGGATGACAGGATTTGAACCTGCGACCCCCTGTTCCCAAAACAGGCACGCTACCAAACTGCGCTACATCCCGAAACTTATATTTTATTTTTATGATATAAAGTAATCTTCCATTTTTCAATTTTAATGGATTTTAGTAAAAAACTAAAACTTATATACTAAAAATAAATAAATTTTATCTATTTTTTTATAATATAAAATTTATTTTTTACTTTTTTTATTGATCTTAATATATTTTAAAAATAGTAATTTCTAGGTATTAGAATTTAAAAAAGGTTAATAAAATATTTTAAAAATTAAAAAAAAACAAATTATTATATGCAAAACTTCAAAACTTATTTATCAACTGCACCAGTTCTTGCTTTAGCAAGTCTAACAGTTGTTGCGGGATTATTAATTGAAATTAATCGATTTTTCCCTGATTCTTTAATTTTTACTTTTTAGGAATTTATGCCAACTATTCAACAATTAGTAAGATCAGCACGTAAGCGTATGTTTAAAAAAACAAAGTCGCCGGCGTTACAAGCATGTCCACAAAGAAGAGGTGTATGCACTCGAGTTTATACAAATACTCCAAAAAAACCAAATTCCGCTTTACGAAAAGTAGCACGTGTTCGGTTATCTTCAAAATTTGAAGTTACTGCTTATATCCCAGGTATTGGCCACAATTTGCAAGAACATTCAGTCGTTTTAGTTAGAGGAGGCCGTGTAAAAGATTTACCCGGTGTCCGCTATCATATTGTTCGTGGTACTTTGGACTCACTTGGAGTAAAAAATCGTAACCAAGGTCGTTCAAAATATGGTGTAAAACGTCCAAAATAAAAAATTTAAAACTAAATCTATTTTAATATAATTTTCAATAGAGTTTTTTTGATTCTATTGAAAATTATAATTTAATCTTTACTAAATATATTCTTTAACTATTTATGTCACGTCGACGTACAGCAAAAAAACGTACTGTAATGCCTGATCCTCTTTATAAAAGTAGTCTTTTAGAACTTTTAGTACGACAGGTTATGCGAAACGGTAAAAAATTATTAGCATATAGAATTATGTATGAAAGCATGAATAAAATTGCTGAAATTACAAAAAAAGATCCACTTGTAATACTTGAACAAGCAATTCGAAACACAACACCACTTATTGAAGTAAAAGCTCGACGGGTAGGGGGCTCGACATATCAAGTTCCTATTGAAGTTCTTCCTGAACGGGGAACTACTTTAGCTATTCGTTGGATATTAACAGCTTGTCGTAATAATCACGGGAAACCAATGTCCGTTATATTAACCAATGAGTTAATTGATGCTTCTAATAAAGCAGGTAATGCTGTGAAAAAAAAAGATGAAATCCATAGAATGGCAGAAGCCAATAAAGCGTTTGCAAAACAACGTTTTTAGACTTGAAAAAATTTGAAGGTTTTATTATAATTATTTGTTAATCAGGATTAATAATCTATTTCTTTAAATTGTTAAATTTTTAAAATTTGTATACAACATAACTAAAAAAGGACTTTTTTATGGCACGCACAAAATTTGAACGTAAAAAACCACACGTTAATATTGGTACTATTGGTCATGTGGATCATGGTAAAACAACATTAACTGCAGCAATTACTATGGCATTAGCTGCACGTGATGGTGGAAAAGGTAAAAAATATGACGATATTGATTCTGCACCTGAAGAAAAAGCTCGTGGTATTACTATCAATACAGCTCATGTAGAGTATGAAACAGAAAATCGCCATTACGCTCATGTAGACTGCCCTGGACATGCGGATTATGTAAAAAACATGATTACTGGTGCTGCTCAAATGGATGGTGCTATTCTTGTTGTATCTGGTGCTGATGGCCCTATGCCACAAACTAAAGAACACATTCTTTTAGCAAAACAAGTAGGTGTTCCTAATATTGTAGTATTTATCAATAAAGAAGACCAAGTAGACGATATTGAATTAATTGAATTAGTAGAATTAGAGGTTCGTGAAACATTACAAAGATACGATTTTCCTGGTGATGAAGTACCGATGCTTCCTGGATCTGCACTTATGGCATTATCTGCGTTAACAGAAAATCCAAATATTAAACCTGGTGAGAACAAATGGGTTGATAAAATTTATAAATTAATGGATACGGTTGATTCTTATATACCAACTCCAAAACGTAACGTAGAAAAACCATTTTTAATGGCAATTGAAGACGTTTTTTCTATTACTGGTCGTGGTACTGTTGCTACAGGTCGCGTAGAGCGTGGTGTTGTTAAAATCGGGGATACTGTAGAAATTATTGGTTTTGGTAGTACTAAAGTAACTACTGTAACTGGTTTAGAAATGTTTCAAAAAACACTTGATGAAAGTATGGCGGGGGATAATGTTGGTATTTTACTTCGTGGTATTCAAAAAGCTGATATCCAACGTGGAATGGTTTTAGCAAAACCAAAAAGTATTAAACCACATACTAGTTTTGAAGCACAAGTTTACGTTTTAACCAAAGACGAAGGTGGACGTGATACACCTTTTTTTAAAGGATATCGACCACAATTTTACGTAAGAACAACAGACGTAACTGGTAAAATCGCATCTTTTTCTACTGACGCTGGTGAGCCTCTTAAAATGGTATTACCTGGCGACCGTATTCAAATGACAGTAGAATTAATTCAACCTATTGCTATTGAACGCAATATGAGATTTGCTATTCGTGAAGGTGGTAAAACAGTAGGTGCTGGTGTTGTAGTAAAAATTTTACAATAAAATAAAACTCAATATATATTTAAAAATAAATATATATTGAGTTTTATTGATAAAAAAAAATATATATGAACAATTTTCAAAATATTATAAAAAAGATTGAATATAAATTTTCAAAAAACCAATTACCTGAGATAAAAGTCGGCGATTTTATCCGTCTTGGTATTTCTATTCAAGAATCCGGAAAACAACGTGTACAACCTTTTGAAGGAACAGTAATTGCTCTACATAAAGCAGGTTTAAATACCACAGTTACTGTAAGAAAAATTTTACAAGGTATTGGTGTTGAGCGCGTATTTCCGATACATGCTTCTTGCGTTACAAGTATTCATATTTTACGTCGATCTCAAGTATCACGTGCAAAACTTTATTATCTTCGTAATCGAATAGGTAAAGCAACTCGATTAAAAGAAAAATTTGATAAATTACCACCAATTTGGGTTGCGAAATCTTCTTAATAAACAAACGCGTGCTAAGTTACATTAACAAAATTAAAAAGAAATGACAACACAAAAAGAAAGTCTCTATTATACTGTTTCTGGCGCTCGGCGATTTAGTAATTATTTTTGGGGATCTTTAATGTTTATCGGTGGAATAGGATTTTTAGCAGTAGGAAGCTTAAGTGCTTTAAACATAAATGATCAATTATTTATATTTAAAGCACCTAATATTCAATTTATTCCGCAAGGGTTAGTTATGTGTTTTTATGGACTCATAGGTTTATTATTAGGAATTTATATTTGGTTAACTATTATTTGGAATTTAGGTCACGGGTATAACGAATTTAATTTAAAAACAGATGAGGTTCGTGTTTTTAGGTGGGGCTTTCCGGGAAATAATAGACGTATTGACTTAAGATACCCGATTAAAGATGTTCAAAGTATTAGAGTTGAAATAAAAGAAGGGATTAATACAAAACGGGCTATTTTTTTAAAATTACGAGGTAATCGTGAAATTCCTTTAATTGGGGCTGGGCAACCAATGAGTATACAAGAAATTGAAACACAAGCTACTGATATAGCTAAATTATTAAAAGTGTCTTTAGAAATTTCTGAATTAGCTTCTTAATATAAAATTTTGATTTAATAATAAAAAAATACAACAATTTTTTGTTAAAATATTATAAAATCTATTAAAAAAAGATGAGATATGAAGCTGTAGAACGAATTGGATTAATACCAAGATCCATTATTCGTACTTTAGATAAATTAAAAAAACAATTATTGCCTGGTGTAGAAGTACTAGCTATTGAAGAATATAGAATATCGCGCTATCAACTTATTGTATCTGTTCAATCTTTATTAATTTTATTTCTTGTTCCACCTTTAGTAAACATAAGTTTGAAATTTTTGCTAATTAGACCTATTGTAGAACATTACTGGAATCGTCCCGGTAATGAGATTTTTTTGAATTCTGATCAAAAAAAGCGTGCATTAAAAGAATTTAATTTTGCTCATGAAATTATTTATTTTGATTCACTTGTTGATGATGATTTTTTTGACACAAACAAAAACATAGGTCAATCATTACAAAAAAAAATTTTTGAAATTACACAAACTTATAATGAGCAAAGTATTAGAGCAATTACTAATTTAATTGCAGATTTTTGCAGTATTTTCAGTATATTTATTATATTCTCTTCGATGAAACCTCAAATGATTATTTTGCAATCATTTTTGGCGGAATCTCTCTATAGTTTTAGTGATACTACAAAATCCTTTTTATTAATTTTAGGGACAGATTTACTTGTTGGTTTTCATTCACCAAGAGGTTGGAATATTTTTTTAAAGTGGATTTTTATACATTTTGGCTTTTCTGAGAGTAGTCTATTTTTATCGCTATTTGTATCAACATTTCCAGTTTTTTTAGATACAATCTTTAAATATTGGGTCTTTAGATCTTTAAATAGAATATCTCCTTCTACTGTTGCTACTTACCATAATATGCTAGAATAAAATGATTAATAATGTTAAAATTATCTAATTTTAACATTATTAATCATTTTTAATTATTTATTAATAGTGTGATAGCTTGTTATTGTATTAGATGATATACAAATAGATTTTATTATAAACGGCCTATTTTAGCATTTATACGATTAATATTATTTAGTATAAAAATAAACAAATGCAATTCTTATTATTTAAGGAGAATTTTTAAAATTATGATGTTAGATTTATTGCAATATCCAGTAATAAAAACTCCGAAAGCTACCCGTTTACTTGAAAATAATCAATTTAGTTTTGATATAGATAAAAAACTTACAAAACCCCAAATAAAAAAGCTAGTTGAAGACTATTTTAATATTAAAGTTTTGGCGGTAAATACACACCGACCACCACGAAAATTAAAACGTTCAAATTCTTCACCACGCTCAAAACGGGTAATTATTACAGTAAGTTCAAATGTTAATTTATTAAGCTAATATGTATTTATTATAAATTTTTAATATAAAACAAAGTATGGCTATTCGTTTTTTTAAACCGTCTACTCCAGGAAGTCGTCACGGTTCAGTATTAAATTTTGATGAGATTTCATCAAAAAAACCCGAAAAAAAATTAACTAAGGGTTGGTCTCGGTCTCAAGGTCGAAATAACAAAGGTATTATTACAAGTAGGCATCGTGGTGGTGGTCATAAAAGATTATATAGAAAAATCGATTTTACAAGAAATAAAATTGGGGTTTCTGCTACAGTAAAAAATATTGAATATGATCCAAACCGTACTGCACGCATTGCATTAGTTTCTTATAACGATGGCGAAAAACGCTACATTATATCCCCTCTTGGATTAAAAATCGGAGAAAAATTACTTTCTTCACCTAATGCCTCTATAACTATTGGTAATACTTTACCATTATCTAATATTCCATTAGGGACTTCTGTTCATAACGTTGAACTCCAACCCGGAGCTGGTGGTCAATTTGTAAGATCAGCTGGTTCTGTAGCACAAATCGTAGCAAAAGAAGGCCGCTGGGTTACACTTCGTTTACCATCAGGCGAGTCTCGATTAATTTCTGAAAAATGCTGGGCTACTATTGGTCGTGTTGGAAATATCGATAATTCTAATATAACATTAGGAAAAGCAGGCAGAAGTCGTTGGTTAAGTCGACGCCCCCACGTCCGAGGTTCAGCTATGAATCCAGTAGATCACCCACATGGTGGTGGTGAAGGAAAAGCACCTATTGGTCGGGCTCGTCCAGTAAGTTTATGGGGTAAGCCAGCATTAGGTGTAAAAACCCGTAAACGTAAAAAATTTAGTAACAAACTAATTGTTAATTTCTAATTTTATATTCGTTTTGTGTTTTTAGAGAAGGTTTTTAAAAACCTTTAAATATTTGTTTGTAAAAAAATAAATAATATTTTAAATTTATCACTAATTATATGACACGATCATTAAAAAAAATTCCTTTTGTAGCAAATCATTTGTTTAAAAAAATTGAACGATTAAATAGTCAAGGTAAAAAAAAAGTAGTAAAAACATGGTCCCGAGCCTCAACGATTGTTCCATTAATGATAGGACATACGATTGCTGTGCATAATGGCCGCCAACATATTCCACTTTTTATTACAGATCAAATGGTTGGGCATAAATTAGGTGAATTTGCCCCTACTCGCACTTTTAAAGGGCACGTAAAAAAAGATAAAAAAACAAAAAGATAATTAATATATGGGACAAAAAGTACATCCTTTGGGATTTCGTCTTGGTATTACTCAAAAACATAAAAATTATTGGTGTACAAAATCTCAAACATCAGCACTTTGGGTTCAAGATGCAAGTTTTATTCGAAATTATATAGAAAAAGCTTTTTTTGGAGCAGGTATTATTAATATTGAAATTCAAAGACGTGAAATTGAATACCCTTTTATAAGCATTAAAATTCATGCAGCACGACCAAATATTTTTTTAAATCGTAACTCTTTTTCTAAAAAAACTACAAAATCAAATTGGTCAGAAGGTTTATCACAATTAAGAGATAATTTATTAAAACATCTTAAAAAATTTTATAAAGTAAGAAACTTGCCAGACCCTGGAAAAATTTTTTGTACGATTTCTATAAATTCAACTAATAATCCAGATATACATGCAATGGTACTTGCAGAAAAATTAGTTGATGATTTGCAACAACGAAAACCTTATCGAAAAGCTATGAGACAAGTTGTTCGGAAAGCAATAAAAGCTGGTGTTAAGGGTATTAAAGTAAAAATTTCTGGTCGTTTAAATGGGGCAGATATTGCTCGTTCTGAAGATTTACGAAGTGGACCAGTACCATTACAAACATTACGCGCTGAAATAGATTATTCCGAAAAATCAGCAAAAACTATTTATGGCCTTTTAGGTATTAAAATTTGGGTTTTCCGCGGTGAGCGTTTAACTCCATTAAGTAATCTATAAAGTTACAAATTTTATAGTATTATAAATTAATAAATTCTAAATTTTATATAACATATGCTTAGTCCCAAAAAAACAAAATATCGTAAATACCATCGTGGTCGCATGTCTGGAAAAGCCTTACGCGGTAATAAATTAGTGTTTGGTGACTATGGATTACAGGCTTTAGAGTGTTCATGGATCACATCTAGACAAATTGAAGCAGCTCGACGTGCTGTAACACGCCAAGTTCGTCGTGGTGGTAAATTATGGATTAGATTATTTCCAGATAAACCCGTAACAATGAGACCTGCAGAGACACGAATGGGTTCTGGGAAAGGAGCGCCTGAATACTGGGTTGCGGTAGTAAAACCTGGTAAAGTTCTTTATGAGTTAAAAGGGGTTCCAGAGACTAGTGCCCGTACGGCTTTAAAATTAGCAGCTTCTAAATTACCAATTAAAACACAAATTCTTTTAAAAAAATCAATTTAGTTTTAATTTATTTTTTTTTATAAAAAGGTTGATTTTTTAAATCTATATACTTTTTATAAAAAAAAATTACTGTTTTCTTAAAAAATATTTTAAAAGAACCAATAAATAAATTATTATGATTCAACCACAATCTTATCTTCGAGTAGCAGATAATACAGGGGCTCGTGAAATAATGTGCATTCGAGTATTAAGTGGTGCTAAACAACAAGCTGCTGGTATTGGGGATATTATTATAGCTGTAGTAAAAGATGCGGCCCCAAATATGTTAATTAAAAAATCAGATGTTGTTCGTGCTGTTATTGTACGGACAAGAAAAAATGTACGTCGAAAAAACGGAACAAGTATCCGGTTTGATGAAAATGCGGCCGTTATTATAAATAAAGAATCAAATCCTCGCGGTACTCGAGTTTTTGGGCCAGTAGCCCGAGAATTACGTGATGGTAATTTTACAAAAATTATATCATTAGCACCAGAAGTTTTATAAATTTTATTTTTTTTTTATTATTTATTTAATTCGCTATTTTAGTATTCTTATATTCTCTTTTAATTAAAATTTATAAAAAAATTAATATGGTACAACGACTTCAACAATATTATCAAAAGGAAATAGTTCCCCAACTTTTTAAAGAATATCAATATAAAAACAAACACCAAGTACCACATATTAAAAAAATTATAATTAATCGTGGTCTAGGTGATGCTTCTCAAAACGCAAAACTTTTAGAATCTTGTAATAAAGAAATTTGCAGTATAACTGGACAACAAGGTGTAATTACACGTTCAAAAAAACCAATTGCAGCTTTTAAACTTCGACAAAAAATGCCAGTAGGTATTGTTGTTACCCTTCGAGGTGACCGTATGTATGCTTTTTTAGACCGGTTAATTAATTTAGCATTACCACGTATACGCGATTTTCAAGGAGTTAATCCTAAAAGTTTTGATGGTCATGGAAACTATAATTTAGGTTTAGAAGAACAACTTATGTTTCCTGAAATTGATTATGATAAAATTAATCAAATTCGAGGTATGGATATATCAATAGTAACTACATCCACAACAGATGGGCAGGCTATGAGTTTGTTACAAGCATTTGGCATGCCTTTTAAAGATAAATCTAAAAAATAAAAATCATCTAAGTTGATCGCTAAATAATTATCTTTAAACCCTTTTTAAATATTTATTAAAAAAATTCAAAAATATGATAACTGATACAATTAGTGATATGTTGACCCGAATTCGAAACGCAAATTTAGTATCTAAACCTACAGTATTAATTGCTAATACCAAAATAAATCAAAAAATTTGCGAAATATTACAACAAGAAGGCTTTATAGCTGGTTTTTCCGTTTTAGATATAAACAAAAACGAATTAATCGTTAGTCTTAAATATAAGAAAACGGGTTTAATATCAAATGGCTCTGCTGGTAAACCTTGTATTACAAATTTAAAAAGAATTAGTAAACCCGGTTTACGAATTTATTCAAATTATAAAGAAATTCCTAAAATTTTAGGTGGGTTAGGAATTATTATTATTTCAACTTCAAAAGGATTAATGACAGATAAAGAAGCTCGAAACTCTCACCTTGGTGGTGAATTAGTTTGTTCTATATGGTAAATTAAATAAATTTAGTTTTATTTAAATTATCCTAATTTTTTAGCTTTTTTTTAATATAAAAAATCAGTAATACTTGTTGCCTTATAAAAAAAATAATCGGAGGTTAAAGTGTATTTAAATAAAAGTTCACGTCTTGATGCTTTAGAGATGGAAGGTGTGATAACCCAATGTTTATCTAATGGTCTTTTTAGGGTTAAATTAAAAGATAATGGGGTTTTAATATTAGCACACATTTCGGGCAAAATTCGACAAAGATATATTCGAATATTATTAGGAGATCGGGTTATTGTGGAATTAAGCCCATATGATTTAAAACGTGGGCGTATTACTCATCGCTTTCGGTCGGGAAAAAAAAAATAAAACCAATTACAATTTTTAAATTTATGAAAGTTCGTCCTGGAGTTCGAAAAATGTGCGAAAAATGTCGTTTAATTCGTCGTAAGGGAGTTTTACGTATTATTTGCCAAAACCCAAAACACAAGCAAAAGCAAGGTTAAAGCGTTATATCATTTAGTTCTGAGAAACTCAAATGATATACTATTGTATAAAATTTTGTATTACATTAAAATTATTATTAATAATTCTATTTGATAATAATTTTAAATTATTAAAAAAAATATATAAATATGCCAAAAAAAGTTGAAAAAATTTCAAAAAAAAAATTTAAAGAAAAAGTAATACGGGGAGTTGCTCATATTCAATCGACTTTTAATAACACTATAGTTACAATTACAAATCCTAAAGGTAATGTTTTAGCTTGGGCGTCTTCAGGTACATCTGGATTTAAAGGTGCTCGAAAAAAAACTCCTTTAGCTGCAAAGCAAGCTGCGGAAAATGTGGCACAAATTTGCGTTAGTCAAGGTATGAAAGAACTTATTGTTAGGATTAAAGGGGCTGGGGTTGGTCGAGAAGCAGCGTTACGGGGATTACGTGATGCTGGATTAACTATTACTGTTATTCGTGATATTACACCAATTCCACATAATGGTTGTCGACCGCCTAAAAAGCGTAGAATTTAAATATAAAATATACATATAAATTTTTACACGCTAAAAACCATAATAACTATAATTTATATGAATAAAAAAAAATTAGAAAAAAAATTTATTTCGTTTGTAGAATCAAAAACATTAGATTCTGGGCAAATGTACGCTCGGTTTCATTTAGGTCTTTTTTTAAAAGACCATGCATTAAGTTTTTCAAATGCCATTCGACGGAATTTAATAGCAGGTGTTCCAGGTTTAGTTTTAACAGATATAACTTTTTTAGGAACTCGCCACGAATTTGATATTATTCCAGGAGTTCACGAGACTCTATTTGACATTATTGAAAATCTTAAAGAAATTGTTTTTACCCATACTAGCGAAAATATCCATTGTTTGGTATCTGGTCAAAAAGAAATGGAAGCTTTTTTAAAAATACAGGGACCAAAAATAGCGACTGCAGGTGATATAAAATTTCCCCCAAATATTAGTTGTGTCGTACCATCTCAACATATAGCTTCAGTTAGTTGGGATGGGGAATTATCCCTTAGTTTGAAAATTGCATTAGTTGATCCTAATAAATTTCAACCATTTATAAACCCGCAAGAATTTATAGATGATTATAAAGTTTTTAATGTACAACGTTTCCCAAGCCCTATAAAACAAACTAATTTTTTTATTCAAAAAGTAAGTACAAAGCAAGAATTTGAATATCTTATCTTAGAAATTATAACAGATGGTAGTATTCATCCAAAACAAGCTTTGCAATATAGCTTATATAAACTTACAAAATTATTTTTTGATTTTACGCTTGTTAGTTTATCTCTTTAAAAAAATTTAATTTTTTAGAGAGTTAGTAAAAAATATAAATTATTCTAGATTAGTAAAAATAATTTTTTGTATTTATGCTACAAAAAATTTAAGGAGAATTTTTTAATAATGTCATCAATTAAACATGAATTAATACATTCAGGTGGGAGAAAAACAGCTTCCGCTCGTGTAAAGTTAAGTCCTAGTGCAACTGAAAATCTTTTTATAAATGGGAAACCAGCTGAACTTTATTTTCAAAATAATAAAGCATTATTACATAATATATTTCAAGTATATCAACTAATAGAAACCTCGACTAAATATAATGCTTATATTTCTGTCAATGGGGGTGGTTTAAGTGCACAAGCTCAAGCTATTAGATTAACATTATGTAAAGCGTTTATCGAACTTATTCCAGAATTAAGAGCTTCTTTTAAAGCGCAAGGTTTTTTAACTCGGGATGCTCGTATTAAAGAACGACGTAAATATGGATTAAAAAAAGCGCGAAAAGCCCCACAATACTCAAAACGTTAATTTTACTTAGTTAATTTTGAAGTTTAACTTTCAAATTAACTAATTGATTTTATCATTATAAAAACATATAATAAATAAATATATTAAAAGCTAAAATAAAAAATTTAAAAATTAGCTCTATTATTCAAAAACTCAGGAGATCAGTTTTATTTATGTCTACAATAACTATTGAGATTTTAGAAAAACTAAAAACAATTACTTTATTAGAAGCTTCGCAATTAGTATCACAAATTGAAGATGCTTTTGGTGTAGATGCATCTATTCAAACAACAAGTGGAACAAGTGCAGCTTCAACAGAAATTACAAAACAAGAAGAAGTAATAGAAGAAAAAACTACTTTTGATATTATTTTAGAAGAAGTTCCAAGTGACAAACGTGTACCTATTTTAAAAGTAATACGTAATTTAACTTCTTTAGATTTAAAACAAGCAAAAGAAGCTATTACAGATTTACCAAAAACAATCTTACAAGGTGCGTCAAAAGAAGAATCAGAAACAGCAAAACAACAATTAGAAGCTGCGGGCGGGAAAATTAAAGTATCTTAATGTTTAAAAATATTTATTATTTATAAATATTCTAGTTATAAATAATAAATATTTTTAAACAAATATTAAAGCTTGTAACTCAGTGGATCAAGAGTACGTGTTTCCGAAGCACGTTGTCGCGGGTTCAATTCCCGCCAAGCTTAAAAAATTGTAGCTATTAAAATCGGAGAAAGAGGGATTCGAACCCTCGGTATGTTTTATCATACGACGCGTTAGCAATGCGTTACCTTCGACCACTCGGCCATTTCTCCTGGTATGTAGTATTTATCATATTATTATCAGCTAATAAAAAAATAAAGATATGTAAAAAAATTTAGTTTTTTATAAAATAATGCCCCCCCATTGTGGGGAGGAGCATTAAGAAAGTTAATCTAATGGCCGCATTGATAATACAGGCTCATTATCACGATCAAGTCCTTTTTCAAATCCTGCAGCTGCTGCACGAGCACGTCCAGCATGCCATAAATGCCCAATAAAGAAAAAGAAACCTAAACAAAAATGAGAAGTAGCTAGCCAACTTCGTGGTGACACGAAATTTACAGCATTGATTTCTGTAGCTACACCACCTACTGAATTTAATGATCCTAATGGAGCATGAGTCATATATTCAGCAGCACGTCGTTCTTGCCAAGGTTGGATATCATTTTTTAATTTATTTAAATCCAACCCGTTTGGACCACGTAAAGGCTCTAACCATGAACCACGGAAATCCCAAAAACGCATAGTTTCACCACCAAAAATAATTTCTCCAGTTGGTGATCTCATTAAATATTTACCAAGACCAGTAGGTCCTTGTGCAGACGCAACATTAGCGCCTAAACGTTGATCTCGTACTAAGAAAGTAAAAGCTTGTGCTTGTGAAGCTTCAGGTCCAGTAGGACCGTAAAATTCACTAGGGTATGCTGTATTATTAAACCAAGACATACAACAAGCAACAATACCCATTATTGAAATAGCACCTAAGCTGTAAGAAAGGTATGCTTCACCAGACCATACAAAAGCTCTACGTGCCCAAGCCCAAGGTTTCGTTAAAATGTGCCAAATACCACCAAAAATACATAGAGTACCAATCCAAATGTGGCCACCTATAATATCTTCAAGGTTATCAACACTAACAATCCAACCATCACCACCAAAAGGTGATTTTAAAATATAACCAAAAATAACACCCGGGTTTACAGTTGGGTTAGTTACTAAACGAACATCACCACCACCTGGAGCCCATGTATCGTAAATACCACCAAAATAAAGAGCTTTTAATACTAAAAGCCAAGCTCCGATACCTAGAATAACTAAATGAATACCTAAAATAGTAGTCATTTTGTTTTTATCTTTCCAAACGTATCCAAAAAAAGGAAAAGATTCTTCTAATGTTTCAGGTCCAATTAATGCATGATATATTCCCCCAAATCCTAATACGGCAGAAGAAATTAAATGTAAAACTCCAGATACAAAGTACGGATAAGTATCTAAAATTTCACCACCTGGACCAACACCATAACCTAATGTAGCAAGATGGGGTAAAAGTATTAAACCTTGCTCGTACATTGGTTTTTCTGGTACAAAGTGAGCAACTTCATATAAATTCATTGCCCCTGCCCAAAATACAATTAATCCTGCGTGTGCAACGTGTGCACCTAATAATTTACCAGAAAGGTTAATTAAGCGGGCATTACCTGCCCACCATGCAAAACCAGTAGATTCTTGATCACGTCCACCGATTACCAAACTACTATTAAAGAGCGTTTCCACGTGGTAAAACCTCCTCTGGGAATACTAATTTTTCATGAGGCTGATCTTGAGCAGCCATCCAAGCACGAATACCTTCATTCAAAAGAATATTTTTTGTATAAAAAGTTTCAAATTCTGGGTCTTCAGCAGCACGAATTTCTTGTGAAACGAAATCGTATGCACGTAAATTTAATGCTAAGCCTACTACACCAAAAGCACTAGTCCATAAACCAGTTACTGGTACAAATAACATAAAGAAATGTAACCAACGTTTATTAGAAAACGCTACACCGAATATTTGTGACCAAAAGCGATTTGCTGTTACAAAAGAATAAGTTTCTTCTGCTTGAGTTGGATTAAACGCACGAAATGTGTTTGCACCGTCGCCATCTTCAAATAGAGTATTTTCTACTGTTGCGCCATGAATTGCACAAAGAAGCGCAGCTCCTAGAACACCAGCAACACCCATCATATGAAAAGGATTCAAAGTCCAGTTGTGGAAACCTTGGAAGAATAAAATAAAACGGAAAATAGCTGCAACACCAAAACTCGGTGCAAAAAACCAACTAGATTGACCTAATGGGTAAATTAAAAATACAGCAACAAAAACTGCAATAGGTGCAGAAAATGCAATTGCGTTATATGGGCGAATTTTAACTGAACGTGCGATTTCGAATTGACGAAGCATAAATCCAATTAAAGAAAAAGCACCGTGTAGTGCAACAAATGTCCAAAGACCTCCAAGTTGGCACCAACGAGTAAAATCACCTTGAGCTTCGGGACCCCATAAAAATAATAAAGAATGCCCCATACTATTAGCGGGTGTAGAAACAGCAACAGTTAAAAAGTTGCAACCCTCTAAATAAGAAGTAGCTAAGCCATGAGTATACCAAGAACTTACAAATGTTGTTCCAGTTAACCAACCACCTAATGCTAAATATGCAGTAGGGAATAATAATAGACCTGACCAGCCAATAAATACAAAACGATCACGACGAAGCCAGTCATCAACGATATCAAACCAACCACGTTTTTCTTGATTTTTTCCAATTGCTATAGTCATAACGAGACTATCTCCTTGTAATAATTTATGCAAATTATTAAATAATTTGCACAAATTTTGTTAAAATTAAATATATATTTATTAAAAATATTTTTAATAAATATTTGTTTTTTTGTTTACGCTATAAATTAGTATAGTATGTTTTTAAATTTTTTCAAGTTACTAGATTTTAGTAAATTTAATTAAAAACTAATTACAATTTTAACTGATCACCACGACGATATTGTAAGTACGCGGTAACAAACAATCCTATAATTGTTACTGGAACTAAGCCAAGAACAATCCCTGATAATAATGGTTCTACCATATTTAAAATTTCTCCAAACCCGATAAATTAAATAATTATTAATAAAAAAATAATAATTTTTTTATATTAATTTAATTTTTACTAAACTATAATAACATATTACTGTTATTAATGAAGCTCCAATTAATAAAGCGAGATAACTAAAAATTGTAATCATTTTTTTAATAAAATTGATTTATGAAAGAATAAATTTTTTAAATTAATTAAAAATTCATTTCAGATAATTGAACTTTTTCGTATTGTTTCTTTTTTAATACAAAAAATACTTGGGCAAATAAAACTAAAATAAAAAAAACTAATAAACCGATAATTCGAGTTGGGTTTTGTAAAACAATTTCTGTTTCACCTTGCCCAAAACCACCGACATTCGGGTTACTTGTTAATGCTTGATCTAGCTTAACTTCATTACCAGTTTTTACAATTAACTCGGGACCTGGCGGTACTGTATCTGTAATAATATCACCATTTGCCGTTTGAATACTAATTAAAAATCCACCTTTTTTCTCAATTGGTTCTATACTAGTGATTTTTCCGGCGCTAGATGCAGTATAAATAGTATTATTACTTTTTGAGCCGTCTGGATAAATTTGACCACGACCACGATTTCCACCAAAATAAATAGGGTATTTTAAATACGATACTGATTTATTTTTAGTCGGATCGGGTGATAAAATAGGAAAAACAAGTTCTTTATATTTTTTACCTGGAACTGGCCCAACAACTAAAATATTAGGTTTTTCCGCATTATATGATGAAAAATATAATTTCCCCATTTTCGCTTTAATTTCTTCTGGTATTCTTTCCGGAGGTGCTAACTGAAAATTTTCTGGTAAAATAAGCACAGCGCCTACATTTAAATCACCTTTTTTACCGTTCCCTAAAACTTGTTTAATTTGTTTATCGTAAGGTATTTTTGCAACTGCCTCAAATACTGTATTTGGTAAAACAGCTTGTGGTACTTCAATTTCGATTGGCTTTTGGGCTAAATGACAATTCGCACACACAATTCGCCCATTTGCTTCCCGAGGGTTGTTGTAATTTTGTTGAGCAAAAATAGGATAGGCATTACTTGGAGCACTAACTAGAAAAGTAATACCCAAAAGAAATGTTAATTTAATACAAAAATTAATTGGTAGTTTAAATAGATAAATGGAATACTTCATAAAATTGATTCTATCTGTTTTTTAAATTAAAAAACATAAAAAATAAAATTTTCTTCTCTGCATTTTTATAATTTATAGATATTTTAATTTCTTGTTTTATTATACTCTTTCATAGAGTAAAAAAAAAATACTTTTAATTGAATTAATTTTGTAAAAAAGTTATACTATTAGTAATTAGAAATTAAGAGTTTTTTTATATATTAAGAACTATAAAAAATCAGAATATTAACAATTAAAATAAAATTATTCTCTGATCATATTATGATTTCAACAGATACAGATACAACTAATTTAGAACAAATAAGACCCGTTTTTCCTTTTACCGCTATTGTTGGTCAAGATGAAATGAAACTAGCTCTTATTTTGAATGTAATTGACCCAAAAATTGGGGGCGTTATGATTATGGGTGACAGAGGAACAGGAAAATCTACTACTGTACGCGCGCTAGTCGATTTATTACCAGAAATAGAGAGTATAGAAGATGATCCATTTAATTCAGATCCGCATGACCTTGAATTGATGAGTAAAGAAGTTCGAGAAAAAATACAAAAAAAAGAATCATTATCTATCATTAAAAAAAAATTTCGATGGTAGATTTGCCGTTAGGGGCCACAGAAGATCGTGTTTGTGGTACAATCGATATTGAAAAAGCTTTGACACAAGGTGTTAAAGCTTTTGAACCGGGTTTATTAGCAAAAGCAAATCGTGGTATTTTATACGTCGATGAAGTTAATCTTTTAGATGATCATTTAGTAGATGTTTTATTAGATTCTGCAGCTTCTGGTTGGAATACCGTGGAACGAGAAGGTATTTCAATTAGTCACCCAGCTCGTTTTATTCTCGTTGGCTCTGGAAATCCAGAAGAAGGTGAATGTAGACCACAACTTTTAGATAGATTTGGGATGCATGCTCAAATAGGAACTGTTAAAGAACCCCATTTACGTGTGCAAATTGTAGAACAACGAGCTGATTTTGATGCATCACCTTTAAAATTTAGAAATATTTATAAGCAATCACAAGAACAACTAGCAAATCAAATAATTAAAGCTAGAGAGTTGCTACCGGAAGTTCAAATTGATTATGATTTCCGTATCAAAATTTCGCAAATTTGTGGAGAATTGGATGTAGATGGTTTACGCGGAGATTTAGTAACAAATCGAGCAAGTAAAGCTTTAGCTGCTTTTTATGGTCATACTAACGTGAATGAAAAGGATATTTTTAAAGTAATTCCACTATCTTTACGTCATCGATTAAGAAAAGACCCGTTAGAATCTATAGATTCTGGGGATAAAGTACGTGAAGCCTTTAAACGTGTTTTTGGGTATAATTAAATAACTTGACAAATCTTTTTATTGATAAGTATTAATTAATAAAAAGATTTGTCACGGGCTTATCGTCTAATGGATAGGACAGGAACCTTCTAAGTTTCTAATGTAGGTTCAATTCCTACTAAGCTCAAATTCAATTTTAAAAAAATTTAATAATTATTAATAAAAATATGTTATAATAAAATTATCTGTAGCCTATAAATTAAAAACTAATTTTTAAATACATGTTAACTTTAAAAATTTTTGTATATACTGTTGTAACATTTTTTGTTTCACTTTTCATTTTTGGATTTTTATCTAATGACCCGGGCAGAAGTCCAGGGCAAAAAGATATTGATTAATTTTTCTATTTTTTCAAATTCAACATTTATTAATATATAATTTTTTGTATTAACTAGCTAAAAACTAGTTAATACAAAAATACTATGATTTAAAATATGCCACGGTCACAACGAAACGATAATTTTATTGATAAATCTTTTACTGTAATTGCTGATATATTATTAAAAATATTACCTACTTCTAATCGCGAAAAACAAGCATTTAGCTACTATCGAGATGGAATGTCAGCTCAGTCTGAAGGAGAATACGCAGAAGCTTTGCAAAATTATTACGAAGCTTTGCGTTTAGAAACAGATGCGTATGACCGAAGTTATATCTTATATAATATTGGATTAATCCATACTAGTAATGGTGATCACGCGCGCGCTTTAGACTATTATTATCAAGCATTAGAACGAAATCCCGCACTACCACAAGCTTTAAATAATGTGGCTGTAATTTTTCATTATCGGGGTGAACAAGCTATAGAGATAGGGCAAATAGAAATATCTAAATTGCTATTTGATAAAGCTGCGGACTACTGGCGTGAAGCTATTAGAATAGCGCCGACTAACTACATTGAAGCACAAAATTGGCTTCAAATGACTGGTAGAGGTTAAATTATGATGCATTACACATAATATAGAATAAATATTCTAAGTTTATGGAAAACTTAAAATATTTATTCTATATTTTAATTAAACTTAAAGTAATAAAGCCTACTTAACTCAATTGGCAGAGTATCGGTTTTGTAAACCGAAGGTTATCGGTTCAACTCCGATAGTAGGCTATTGAAATTTCAAAATATTAAAAAAGAAATAGAAATATAATGTTGTAAATATTTCTATAATTTTTAATATTATAAAAACAATAAAATTAATTATTAAAAAATAAAAATTAAATATAATTAAAAAAACAACATAAATAATTAGTAATAAAAAAAAATTAAATATTATGTTTAAAAATAATAATAAAATAATAAAATTAGAGGATATGGTACAAAGTGGAATGCATTTTGGGCATTTTACTTCTGAATGGAATCCGCGAATGAAACCGTTTATTTATGGCGAACGATATGGGCGGCATATTTTAGATTTAGTGCAAACATATTATCTTTTAAATGACTTATTAGGGTTTTTAGAAAAAAGTGCTGCTCAAGGAAAAAAATTCTTATTCGTTGGCACGAAAAAACAAGCAGCCCCTTTAATTGAAAAAACAGCTATTGCGTGTAATAGCTATTACGTTAATCAACGTTGGCTAGGTGGAATGCTAACAAATTGGAAAACGATTCAACAGTCTCTACAACAATTACAATCTTTTAGAAAAGCTGAAGAATCAGGTGAATGGGATTTATTAAAGAAAAAAGAAATTGCAAAAAAGAAACGCCAAAAATTACGTTTAGAAAAAAATTTAGCTGGGCTAGAAAATATGAAAAAATTGCCTGATGTTGTAATAATCATAGGGCAATCTGAAGAATTAAATGCTGTTAAAGAATGTCGACAATTAGGTATTACTACAGTGACCCTTCTTGATAGTAACTGTGACCCTTATTTAGCAGATTGGTATATTCCAGCTAATGATGATTCTGCGGCAACGGTTAAATTCTTACTTTCTAACTTTCAAGACGCAATACTTTCTGGGGAAAAAATTAATAATGAGAACCAACAATTATTAAATGTTAAACAAAATATAAAAAAATCAAGTCGAATTAAATCAAAAAAAACATAAAAATTTTTATGTTTTATAAAGTAAATGTATAGTAAATATAAGAAAGCTATAATTAAAACTCTTTTTAATAAAAGCCACTTGAATTTATATTTTTATAGAGGAAATAGTATTTATGACAAACGTTTTGTTTGATTTAGCGGAAGTTTCTGTTGGTCAACATTGGTATTGGAACTTAGGACCCTATTTTGTTCATGGTCAAGTACTAATAACATCATGGGTTGTATTAAGTCTTATTATTGGAATAGCATTAATAGCTAATCAAAATTTAAAAACTATCCCAGAAAATTTACAAAATCTAACGGAATATGTTACTGAATTTATTAGAGATTTAGCAAAAACCCAAATTGGAGAAAAAGATTATATAAAATGGGTTCCTTTTTTAGGAACAATATTTTTATTTGTTTTTGTATCTAACTGGTCAGGTGCTTTATTACCCTGGCGTATTTTAGAACTCCCAAATGGGGAATTAGCGGCTCCTACAAATGATATTAATACTACAGTTGCTTTAGCTCTTTTAACATCACTTGCGTATTTTTATGCAGGTATTAGTAAAAAAGGATTCTCGTATTTTAAACGTTATATATCTCCAGCGGCATTTTTATTACCAATTAATATTTTAGAAGATTTTACAAAACCTCTTTCTTTGAGTTTTCGACTTTTTGGTAATATTTTAGCTGATGAATTAGTTGTAGGTGTATTAATTACTTTAGTACCTTTGGTAGTTCCAATTCCAATAATGTTGCTTGGTTTATTCACAAGTGCCATCCAAGCTTTGGTTTTTGCTACATTAGCCGGGGCATATATTGGTGAATCGTTAGAAGATCACCATTAAAAATAATTTTTAATTTTTTTTTTTATTAATTAATTTTTTTTAGTATTTAATAAAATTAATTAATTTTTAAAATTGTTTTTTTTATAAAAAAAATGTTAAAATAATTCTAAGTAAATCATAAATGTTTTACACAAGTAAAAAACTTTATTGGAGGAAATAATCTTATGGATCCACTTGTTGCTGCTGCTAGCGTTGTTGCTGCTGGTCTTGCTGTTGGTCTTGCTGCTGTTGGTCCTGGTATTGGACAAGGAACTGCTGCTGGTTATGCAGTAGAAGGTATTGCTCGCCAACCAGAAGCAGAAGGTAAAATTAGAGGTGCTTTACTTTTAAGTTTTGCTTTTATGGAATCGTTAACAATTTATGGTCTGGTTGTTGCTTTAGCTCTTTTATTTGCAAACCCTTTTGTATCATAACAAAATTAAATAAAAAAATTTATTATGAATGCTAACTCGCTTTTTATTTTAGCGGATCATTTTAGTTTTAATACAAATATAATTGAAACCAATGTATTAAATTTAGCTGTAGTATTAGCTGTTGTGGTTATTTACGTCGGAGACGCTCTAAAAGGCCTTCTTGCAAATAGAAAAGAAACAATTGTTACCAATTTTCAAGAAGCAGATCGGCGTGCTTTACAAGCTAAAGAACGTGTGAACCAAGCTCAAATACAATTTGAAGAAGCAAAACAAAAAGCTTCCAAAATTAGAAATCAAGCTTCAATTACTATAGAAAACGAAAAAGAAAAATTTAATCGCGAAATTACAGAAGATTTAAATAGATTGAAGGTTTTTCAACAAGAAAGCTATAAATTAGAACAACAAAAAGTTCAAAATCAAATAGCTGAAAAATTAATTGAATTATCATTAAATCAAGTTAAAAAAAAAATAAAATTACGGTTAAATTCGTCTAATCATAGTATTTTAAATAACTTTCAAATTGTACTTTTTACTAATTATAAAAAAAATTAATTCTAGCATTTTTTTAGATTTTATATTTTTTAATTATTAGTATCACATTTAAAACTATTTTGTGATTCTAGAAAAATAATTAAAAAATAAAGTCTATTTTTTTAAGGATAATTGGCAGGAGGATGTTCATCTTATTATGGTAAAAATCAAACCAGATGAAATTAGTAGTATTATTAAACAACAAATCCAACAATACCAACAAGAAATTAAAACAGTTAATGTTGGAACTGTTTTTCAAGTTGGGGATGGAATCGCTCGTATCTATGGTCTTGATGATGTAATGGCTGGTGAATTACTTGAGTTTCAAGACGGTACTGTGGGTATTGCATTAAACTTAGAGGCAAAAAATGTTGGGGCTGTTCTTATGGGAGACGGTACAAATGTACAAGAAGGTAGTTCTGTACGTGCCACAGGAAAAATCGCTCAGATTCCTGTAGGGGAAGCTTTTTTAGGCCGCGTAGTGAACCCTTTAGCTCGCCCTATTGATGGGAAAGGTGAAATTCAAAGTAATACAAACAGATTAATTGAATCCTCTGCTCCTGGTATTATTTCTCGACGATCAGTACATGAACCATTACAAACTGGAATTTTATCTATTGATTCAATGATTCCTATTGGTCGAGGACAACGTGAATTAATTATTGGGGACCGACAAACTGGTAAAACAGCTATCGGCGTAGACACTATTCTTAATCAAAAAGGAAAAAACGTTGTTTGTGTTTATGTTGCAATTGGTCAAAAAGCTTCTTCTATTGCTCAAGTAGTAAATACATTACAAGAAAAAGGTGCTCTTGAATATACAATAATTGTTGCAGCTACTGCTAATTCACCAGCAACATTACAATATTTAGCTCCTTATACTGGCGCAGCTTTAGCTGAGTTCTTTATGTATAATGGACAGCATACTCTTGTTATTTATGATGATTTAACAAAACAAGCACAAGCATACCGCGAAATGTCTTTATTATTAAGACGACCTCCGGGTCGTGAAGCTTATCCGGGAGATGTTTTTTATCTACATTCACGTCTTTTAGAACGAGCTGCTAAACTTAGTGATAAGTTAGGTGGTGGAAGTATGACAGCACTTCCAGTAGTAGAAACACAGGAAGGTGACGTTTCAGCTTACATACCAACTAATGTTATATCGATCACTGATGGTCAAATTTTCTTATCAGCAGATATCTTTAATGCTAATGTAAGACCTGCGATTAATGTTGGAATTTCTGTTTCCCGTGTTGGTTCTGCAGCACAACCAAAAGCAATGAAACAAGTTGCTGGGAAATTAAAATTAGAATTAGCTCAATTCGCAGAATTAGAAGCTTTTTCTCAATTTGCTTCTGATTTAGACCAAGCGACTCAAAATCAGTTAGCACGAGGACAACGTTTACGGGAATTATTAAAACAAACACAATCTTCTCCATTAAATCTAGAAGACCAAGTATCAAGTATTTTTGCTGGTACTAATGGTTATTTAGATGATATCCCAGTTGATCGTGTATCAGACTTTCTAATAGGTTTAAGACAATATTTAGTTAATAATCAACCAAAATATGGTGAAATTATAAAATCTAGTAATACTTTTACCTCAGAAGCAGAAGAAATTTTGAAAAATAGTTTAAAAGATTTCACTGAAGAGTTTTTAGCATCAAGCAAATAATAAAAATGCATTGATATGTCTTGTATATTAACACATATCAATGCATTTTTATATAATTAATTATATGAGAGGCCTACTTAGCTCAGCTGGTTAGAGCATCCGTCTCATACGCGGAATGTCACTGGTTCAAATCCAGTAGTAGGCACACTTATAAAAGTTAATTATAAATGATGTTAGTTTACGAAAAAATATGTATTATTTATGAAATCAAGTACTTGACAAAGAAATAATATATATATATATTATTTATAAATAAATTTTACGGGGGCTGTAGTTCAATTGGCTCAGAGCGCCGCCCTGTCACGGCGGAGGTTGCGGGTTCGAAGCCCGTCAGTCCCGTATAAAAAACATACAGTAAATTTAAAAAAATTACAGTATAATTTACTCTAATTTTGTTATAATTTATAATAATTAATTACGGTGCGTTTATATAAATTATAACAAAATTAGTAATTATACTGTAATAAAAAAAATTTTTAGTTCTTATATTTTGAATAATACTTTGAATATTAAATAAAAAGTAATAGTTTTTTTTTTAAATGCATCCATGGCAGAGTGGTCGATCGCACCGCACTCATAATGCGGTTCTTTTTAAGGCGCCGTTGGTTCAAACCCAACTGGATGCAAATATTTAATTGCCTTTGGTCGGACTCGAACCGACACGTCAAAGACATCAGTTCCTAAAACTGACACGTATACCATTTCGTCACAAAGGCTTTTACTTTAAATTACTCTATTTTTTAAATAGAGTAATTTAAAGTGAAAGTTACAAACTTATAGAGTATCTACAGTATCAAATTCAAATTTGATTTCTTTCCATACTTCACAAGCTGCAGCTAATTCAGGGCTCCATTTACAAGCAGCGCGAATAACATCGCCACCTTCACGAGCAAGGTCACGACCTTCGTTACGAGCTTGTACACATGCTTCAAGTGCTACACGGTTTGCAGCAGCACCAGGTGCATTACCCCAAGGGTGTCCTAAAGTACCACCACCAAATTGTAAACAAGCATCATCACCAAAAATTTCTACAAGAGCTGGCATGTGCCATACGTGAATACCACCAGAAGCTACTGGCATTACACCTGGTAATGATACCCAGTCTTGAGTAAAGTAAACACCACGACTACGATCTTTTTCGATGTAATCATCACGCATTAAATCAACGAAACCTAAAGTAACTTCACGTTCACCTTCTAGTTTACCTACAACAGTACCTGAGTGTAAATGGTCACCCCCAGATAAACGAAGAGCTTTTGCTAAAACACGGAAGTGCATACCATGATTTTTTTGACGGTCAATTACAGCGTGCATTGCACGGTGAATGTGTAGTAATAAACCCTCATCACGACAATAATGCGCTAAAGTAGTATTTGTAGTAAAACCACCAGTAAGGTAATCGTGCATAATGATTGGTACACCAAGATCTTTAGCTAATTCTGCACGTTTTAGTACTTCTTCATTTGTAGCTGCTGTTGCATTTAAATAGTGACCTTTAATTTCACCAGTCTCAGCTTGAGATTTATAAATAGCTTCAGCAACAAATAAGAAACGGTCTCTCCAACGCATAAAAGGTTGTGAGTTTACGTTTTCATCATCTTTTGTAAAATCAAGACCACCACGTAAACATTCGTATACAGCACGGCCGTAATTTTTAGCAGAAAGACCTAGTTTTGGTTTAATTGTACAACCTAATAATGAACGACCATATTTGTTAAGTTTATCACGTTCAACTTGGATACCATGTGGAGGTCCTTGGAACGTTTTAACATATGCTGGTGGAATACGAAGATCTTCTAGACGTAATGCACGAAGTGCTTTAAATCCAAAAACGTTACCTACAATTGATGTAAATAAGTTTGTTACAGAGCCTTCTTCAAAAAGATCAATTGGATATGCAACATATGCAATATATTGATTTTCTTCGCCTGCTACTGGTTCAAGATCATAGCAACGTCCTTTATAACGGTCTAAACTAGTTAAACCATCAGTCCAAACAGTCGTCCAAGTACCTGTTGAAGATTCTGCTGCAACAGCTGCACCACATTCTTCTGGTGGAACGCCTGGTTGAGGAGTCATACGGAAAGCTGCTAAAATATCCGTATCTTTTGTTTGGTAATCAGGAGTATAATAAGTTAAACGATAATCTTTAACACCTGCTTTAAAACCTGAACTGGTTTTTGTTTCTGTTTGTGGAGCCATTTTTAATAAATTATTATTTTATTTTACGATTAGAAATCTACCCGAAATATTAGTTAAATTTTATTGTAATAAATAAAAATTTTTTATTTATTTTTATAATAGCATATAAATATTATTTATACAAAATATTGTTATAATTTCAATATTTGAATATTGAAATTAATACCGCATTCTTCTTAATATATATATATATTCTAATATTTTTAAAAATTAAATTTTATATATTATATATTATATCAAATATTATAAGGATTACCAAAATGTCAAAAAAAAGTATGATTGAGCGTGAAAAAACACGTTTTGCGTTAGTGCAAAAATATTTAAAAAAACGTCAAGATATAAAAAGCGCGCTAAAACAAGCAAACTCAATGGAAGAAAAATTTCAGTTACAAATAAAATTGCAACAATTACCTAGAAATAGTGCCCCAAGTCGATTACATAATCGCTGTAATATTACTGGAAGACCTAAAGGATTTTATAGAAATTTTAATTTATCTCGTAATACATTACGAGAATATGCACTAAAAGGATTATTACCCGGAGTTAAAAAGTCAAGTTGGTAATTTTTTTTAATTAAAAAAAAATTTAATTCTTTTAATTTTTTATTTTTTTAGCGGGTTGCCCCGCTAAAAAAAAAGATTAGAGTTTAAATACTAGCCATTGATTGCCGGAGCATCAACTACTGCTAAATCTAGTGGGAAATTGTGTGCATTACGTTCATGCATAACTTCCATACCAAGATTAGCACGGTTAATAATATCAGCCCAAGTGTTAATAACACGACCTTGTGAATCAACTACTGATTGGTTAAAGTTGAAACCATTTAAGTTAAATGCCATAGTTGAAATACCTAAAGCAGTAAACCAAATACCAACAACTGGCCAAGCAGCTAAGAAGAAGTGTAAAGAACGAGAGTTATTAAAAGATGCGTATTGGAAAATTAAACGACCGAAATATCCATGAGCAGCTACGATGTTGTAAGTTTCTTCTTGTTGTCCGAATTTGTAACCAACGTTAGCAGATTCGTTTTCAGTTGTTTCACGAATTAAAGAAGAAGTTACTAATGAACCATGCATTGCAGAAAATAATGAACCACCAAATACACCAGCAACACCAAGCATATGGAATGGGTGCATTAAAATGTTATGTTCTGCTTGGAATACGATCATAAAATTGAAAGTACCAGAAATACCTAATGGCATACCATCAGAGAATGAACCTTGTCCAATTGGATAAATAATGAATACAGCAGTAGCTGCAGCAACAGGTGCTGAATAAGCAACTGCGATCCACGGACGCATACCTAAACGGAAAGATAATTCCCATTCACGACCCATGTATGAACAAATTCCTAAGAAAAAGTGACATACGATAAGTTGGTAAGGTCCACCATTATATAACCATTCGTCAAGAGAAGCAGCTTCCCAGATTGGGTAAAAATGTAAACCAATTGCGTTTGAAGTTGGTACTACAGCGCCAGAAATTATGTTATTTCCATATAGTAATGAACCTGATACTGGTTCGCGAATACCATCAATATCTACTGGCGGAGCAGCGATAAAAGCGATAATAAAAACAGTAGTTGCTGTTAATAATGTAGGGATCATAAGAACACCAAACCAACCAACATATAAGCGGTTTTCAGTGCTTGTTACCCACTCACAAAAACGAGCCCAAAAGCTAGCTCTTTCACGTCTTTCTAAAATTGCAGTCATAATTAATTCCTTATATTTTTATAAAAGGGATTCTCTCAAAATTAAAATTATACAATTATATATAAATATTTGCATTAATTTTTAATTTGTTAATATTTATATTAATTAAAATTATCTGCAAATTTATTGCTTTTTTTTTAATTAAAAAGTAATAAATTTGCAGATAATTTTTCTATTACTTTGACAGTTAGTAACTAATTTTTTGTTTTTCTAAAAAATTAATAAAATTAAAGCAGAATAAAATAACTTAATAAAATTAATAAAAAAAAATGCCTATCGGTGTACCAAAAGTCCCATTTCGCCTTCCAGGCGAGCTTGATGCTCAATGGGTTGATTTATATAATCGATTATATAGAGAACGTGTTCTTTTTCTGTGTCAAGATTTGGAAGATGAATTAGCTAATCAGTTGATTGGTATTATGTTGTATTTAAATGCAGAAGAAGAAACCAATGATGTATTTCTTTATATTAACTCTCCTGGTGGGTCTGCAATTTGTGGTATAGCTGTTTTTGATGCTATTAATTATATAAATGCTGAAGTTACTACAATTTGTGCTGGTACTGCTTCTTCAATGGCTTCTTTTGTATTAGCTGGTGGGGCAAGAGGAAATCGAATTGCATTACCTCATGCCCGTGTGATGCTGCATCAACCAGAAGGTGGAAGTAAAGGACAAGCGGCAGAAGTAATTTATGAATCTTTAGAAGTAGTACGGATTAGACACCAAATAGGTCGTATTTACGCTGAGCGTACTGGGCAACCCTTAAACAAAGTATCAGCTGATTTAGACCGAGACGTTTTTTTATCTGCGCAAGAAGCAAAAAATTATGGCATTGTAGATAAAGTTGTGGTTAATATGGCAAATATGTATCCTGAACGTAATTAAAAATTTTAAATAAAATAATATTTAGTAATTTAAATTTAATTTTATATTTAATAGATTTTTTTCATTTAAAAATAAGAATTTTTTTATGCTTTAAAAAAAGTAGTATAATAAATAATAAGATAAAATCAGCCTAATTGCGGTAATATATTTTTTAAAAAATCTAAATTATATTATTAAATTAATTAAATAAGAGATTTTTTAATTTTAAAAATTAAAATTATGAGTAAAATTTACGATTGGTTTGAAGAACGCCTTGAAATTCAATCAATTGCTGATGATATTTCCAGTAAATATGTACCACCACACGTTAATATTTTTTATTGCTTTGGTGGAATAACATTTACTTGCTTTTTAGTTCAAGTAGCTACAGGATTTGCGATGACTTTTTATTATCGACCGACAGTAGCTGAAGCTTTTACTTCTGTTCAATATTTAATGACGCAAGTTAATTTTGGTTGGTTAATTCGTTCTATTCATAGATGGTCAGCAAGTATGATGGTTTTGATGATGATTCTTCATATTTTTCGTGTTTATCTAACTGGTGGCTTTAAAAAACCACGCGAATTAACTTGGGTAACTGGTGTATTAATGGCCGTATGTACTGTTTCATTTGGGGTAACGGGTTATTCTTTACCGTGGGATCAGATTGGGTATTGGGCTGTTAAAATTGTAACTGGTGTTCCAGATGCTATTCCAGTAATAGGGCCAGGTGTTGTTGAACTTTTACGTGGGGGTGTTGCTGTTGGTCAATCCACATTAACACGTTTTTACAGTTTACATACTTTTGTATTACCTCTTTTTACAGCCGTGTTTATGCTAATGCATTTTTTAATGATTCGCAAACAAGGTATATCTGGACCACTTTAAAATAATAACTCGCAAAAGAAACAATTATAAAAAAGATCCAAAATCATTATGGCTGTTACAAAAAAACCAGATTTATCAGACCCTCAATTACGTGCTAAATTAGCAAAAGGTATGGGCCACAACTACTATGGCGAACCGGCATGGCCGAACGATATATTTTACATGTTCCCTGTTGTAATTTTTGGGACTTTTGCTGGCGTTATTGGTCTAGCTGTATTAGACCCAGCAGCAATTGGCGAGCCAGCAAATCCATTTGCTACTCCATTAGAAATTCTTCCAGAATGGTATTTTTACCCTGTTTTTCAACTTTTACGTACTGTTCCTAATAAACTGTTAGGTGTTCTTTTAATGGCTGCTGTTCCGGCAGGTTTAATTACAGTGCCTTTTATTGAAAATATTAATAAATTCCAAAATCCATTTCGCCGTCCTGTTGCTACGACAGTATTTTTAGTTGGTACTGTTGCAGCAATTTGGTTAGGTATTGGTGCTGCTTTACCAATTGATATCTCATTAACTCTAGGGTTATTTTAATATTTATTGTAATGTATGTTTTTTGTTACTTGACAAATTATTATTACTAAAAGTAGTATTGTAAATATGATTTAGTACTCTGCGGTAACTAGCTTGAAATTATGTAAGGACTGAAAAGGAGCAACATTCTAAGCTGATAAAACCACGAGGGTTCTATAGGTGGGTTTACTCACCTATTCTAAATCTGAACACTCTTTCAAATGATTCAAAATAATTTTGAATCATTTGAAGGGCGGCATAGCCAAGTGGTAAGGCAAAGGATTGCAAATCCTTCATTTCCTCAGTTCAAGTCTGAGTGCCGCCTATATTATATTTAACTACCAACTAAAAAATGACATTAGTTATCGCTCTTACTTTTTTTGTACAAGTTACGCCTTATATATATACTAATTGACAACAAAATATTGAAAATATGGTTTATATTAATTAACAGTTACTAACAACTAATTAATTTAACATTTTCTTGTTTTCTAGATAAAGAAATTAATATTTGAGCCAATTTTATATTTTAAGTTAACAAAAAATTATTAATTTCGCGGTATTATAAAAATTTTTTTTATTAGTTTTCAAAATTTTTAAATATATGAATTTTAATATATATATTGAACTAATTTCTAAAATATTATAGTTAGACTACGTGATAGAAATTATTAAAAAAAATCTTTTTAGTAGTAATTTTTTCTAATATAAAATAAAGATGAATTTAAAAACAAATTTAAAAATGTTTAATCAAAATGATATTTTTTTAAATCAAGAGTTACCTTTACGAATAAGTGATACTTCTGTTAATGATGTATTAAAAAATCATTCTATAATTATTGATGAAACTGTAAACTTATTACTCGATTTTTATATAAAAACAAAACAAAAAAAACAAAAAATTAATGTTTTGTCAACATTGCCTAATTTAATAAATATACAACAATTAAGTTTTAAGCAATTTTTAGAGATTGGTTTAATATCCGCAATTGAAAGTCAAAACCCTTTAAAAATAAAAAATACACTTTATTCATTTGAGGTTTTTTATTTAAGTAAATACTTACAATTTAAAAAACCAGAAAAAAATATAACAGAAACTATAAATTTAAATAAAACTTACGGATGCCCTATTTATTTACCAATATTACTCAAATCTAATAGTCAATCTAAAGCTATTTTTGAATGGATCTATTTAGGGTTTTTACCGTTTATGACAAAACCTGGGCATTTTTTAATTAATGGAATTCCACGAGTTGCGTTAAATCAATTAGTACGTACTCCTGGTATTTATAAGTTAATTGAAAATAAACGTACAACTAAAGGAATAAAAGCAATCCCTTACATACGCATAGTTCCTGATAAAGGTAGTTGGCTAAACATTAGTTTTGATTCTAAAAATCGATTATGGATTACAACAAAAATTTTTAGAAAAAAAATATCTATGTTAGTATTTTTACAAGCTTTAGGTATTGATATTCATACTATTTTTAATACTATTGGTCATTCGGAAATTTTACTATCAAGTATTGTTCCTCCTGTAAAATCATTAAATAGTGAAAGACTTACACGGCATGATGCCATTTTAATTGATGCTGGTTTAATATCTCATCCTGTAACTCAAGTAGAAGCTTGCAAATATTTATATTCTCATTTTATGGAATATCGATCACCTGCAAACAAACAGCGGCAACCTATAACTGAAAAAAAAGCACTTCTTTTTTTTCAGCAAGTAGTTTGGAATTCAGAGAATAAGTATCTAGGTATTTCTGGTCGTGATCAATTTCTAAAAAAATTAGGAACTACAGGTTCTGCTTTTAATCAAATACAATTAACAAAACAAGATTTTATTTTAATTACGCAAACAATAATTAATATTTTATACGGTGAAGAAACAATAGATGATATAGATAATTTAAATAATAAAAAAATTAGAGGTTGTGGAGACTTTTTATATCAAGAATTAGCTCGTGGACTTAATGAATTTGAGACTTTACTTGATAAAAAATTTAAAAATTTTTCATTACCGCGTAAAAAGAAAAAAGTAAAATCTGGCGTTTTAAAAAAACAAAAAAAAGTAATAAAAACAACTAGTTCTCACACTAAATCCTCACTTTTATTAAAAAATAAGAAAAAACTGAAATTAAATAAAAAAAATAAAATAACCCTTGTTGCTAGTTTTTGGCAAAGTAATAGAACTATTTTATCAAAATATGTTACAAGAGCTTGGCGAAGTTTCTTTTTGGGAGGAACTTTATCACAATATTTAGATGAAACAAATCCTTTAGCAGAAATCACACATAAAAGACGTATAACATTATTAGGGCCTGGGGGGGTAAATAGTAAACAAACTACAATAAAAATTAGAGGAATTCACCCGACTTACTATGGGAGACTTTGCCCAATAGAAACACCTGAAGGTCAAAATGCAGGATTGGTGCATTCACTTACAGTTTTTGGGCATAAAGCTTCTAATGGTACTATTTTAACTCCTTATTATAAAGTATATAAAGGACAAACCCAAAATAAACTTAATGTTATTTTTTTAAACCCAGAAAAAGAATCTTCACATGTTTTAGTTCCTTCAGATGTCCTAATTTCAAAATGGGGACGTTTGCCAAAAATGAGCCTTCCCGCTCGAAAGAACTGGGATTTTGATTATGCCAAATTAGATCAAATTACAACCCAATCTATTTCAATTTTACAAATGATTTCGTTAGCAACGAGTCTTATTCCGTTTTTAGAACACGATGATGCAAACCGTGCTCTTATGGGATCAAATATGCAACGACAGGCAGTTCCTTTATTAAAACCCGAAGTTGCCCTTGTTAAAACTAGTTTAGAGCCGAGAGTTGTATCAGATATTAATCATATTATACAAACAAGAGAGAGTGGGTTTATTACACAAGTAGTTTCAAATTCAATTCAATTATATAAACCAAAAACTTTAAAATATTTTTTTATTGATATTGGAGAATTTACAAGAAACTTAAAAAAAGTAAATATAAAATATAATACAATTTTTATTGCAAATAATTTATTATTTCCTAATGCATTAAATTTTTATTATTTACATTTCCCATTAAACAAAAATTTGTTAAAGTTTCAAAAAAGGAATAAAAATAATTTTCTTTCAAATTTCATTAATTCTAATCAATTTACTTCTTATAGTAAAACAATAAAAAAAAATAAAATCAGTTTAAATAATTTAAAAAATAATTTAAACACAAAAGATTTTTTTCTAAGTGCAGGGAATTTTTTATTAATTAAAGAAAAGGTAAATCAAAATAAGCCCAAACCACTTTTTTTAAATAATAAAAGGAAAAAAATAGACTATAAACTTTTCCACTTAAATTTATATAAACGCGGCAACCAAAGCACATGTACTCTTCAACGACCAATTGTTGCAGAAACTGATTGGGTAGAAAAATCAACTGTTTTGGCAGACGGTGGAGCGAGTGATAAAGGAAAATTAGCGATAGGGAAAAATGTTTTTATAGCTTACTTACCATGGGAAGGTTATAATTTTGAAGATGCTGTTTTAATAAGCGAAAATTTAGTATCTCAAGATATATTTACATCTCTTCATCTTGATTATTATCAAGTGGAGGTTCAGAAAACAGCAGCAGGGTTAGAAACAATAACAAACGATATACCTTTAAATTCATCAAAAGAAATTTCTCAAATATTGAACTTAGATGCCAGAGGTATTATAAAAAAAGGAACATGGGTTAAAGAAGGGGATTATTTAGTTGGTAAAACGAGTAATGTACAGTTAAAGGGTATTTCTGCACAATATGAGAAACTCTATAATGCTATTATACAACGTGAAAAATTACCAGTTAGAAACACTAGTTTTCGTGTACCAAAAGGAGTAGAAGGCCTTATAGTTGATGTTGAAATATTACCTCCAAAACAAGATGACATTTTATTTTTAGCGCCAAAAAATTCTATTTTATGTGTAAAATTATCTCTTTTACAGCGACGAAGAATTCAAGTTGGGGATAAAATTGCTGGTCGTCATGGTAATAAAGGTGTTATTTCAAAAATATTACCTGTTCAAGATATGCCTTATTTACCAGATGGAACTCCTATTGATGTTGTTCTAAACCCTTTAGGAATACCATCTCGAATGAATGTAGGACAAATTTTAGAGTGCCTTTTAGGTTTGGCTGGAAAATACCTTAATGAGTCTTTTACAGTAAATTTATTTGATGAAAAATTTGGAACTGAAGCTTCAAGAAGTTTTGTATATTCAAAACTTTATCAAGCTTCATTAAAATCAAAAAATTCTTGGTTATTTGAGCCTGAACATCCCGGAAAAATAAAACTCTTTGATGGACGTACAGGTATTATTTTTCAACAGCCAGTAACAGTAGGATATACCTATATGTTAAAACTAGTTCACATGGTTGATGATAAAATTCATGCACGGGCAACAGGACCTTATTCCGCTTTAACTCAACAACCGGTTCGAGGACGAGCAAGAAATGGGGGACAACGTTTAGGTGAGATGGAAGTTTGGGCGTTACAAGCGTATGGTGCTGCTTATACTTTGCAAGAACTAATAACTATAAAATCGGATGATATAGATGGTAGAAATGAAGCTGTTTTGCGAATTTTTTATAATAAACCTATTGAAATGAAGCAACCCGAAAGTATTAAATTATTATTACGGGAAATTCAAGTACTTTGTATTAGTTTAGAAATTTTCGCACCTTCTTATAATACGAAAAAAACTTGTTTAGTCGATTTAAACGATTTAGATGGTAAACTAGTATAATAGTTTTTCATCAATATTTTAGAAAAATTTAAGTTTATAATATTCTTAAAATTTTGTGCTTTATGTTTTAATTTTTATGTATTAAAAACAAAGCAAATATAAATAAAAAATATTTGTATGTTCTTTTTAAAGTTATGGTAAAAAAAAAAATTAATGGAATTAAAAAAGTAAAAATTGGATTAACCTCGCCACGAGAAATTCAAGAATGGGGTGAACGTTCATTACTTGATGGTACTATTGTTGGAGAGGTTAGTAGTTGGGAAACAGTTAATTACAAAACATTAAAACCCGAAATGGGAGGGTTGTTTTGTCAGAAAATATTTGGCCCTATAAAAGACTACACTTGTGCTTGTGATAAAAAAGTTAAAATTCCACAAGTTAAAATTTGTAATATTTGCGGCGTGGAGCGTACTTTATCTAGAGTACGCCGTTATAGATTTGGACATATAAAATTAAAACAATCGGTAGTACATCCTTTATATGCTTCATACAAGCCCTCGCCATTGGGGGCTTGTATGAATTGGTCAAATAAACGATTGCAAAGTATTATATTTGCTACAGAATTTTGTCATTTATCACCACATTTTTTAAATTTTTCATCTTGGTTTAATATATTAACAACCTTAAAAAAAAATCCTCAGAAAAGCGACCATCATTTAAAATTAAATGTAACGTCTGATAATAAATCAAATTTAGCGTCTTCTTCACCGAAATTATTTCGTGAATTACGTTCTACTAAATTTAACAATACTCTAAAAAATTCCTTGTTGAAAAGAAGTAATGCGATAAAAAGAAAAAAAATTTACAAATTAAGAACATTACCGGAAGAGCTTTTTTTATATGGTATAAATTATGATATGACGTGGGATCAAGTAGAGCATTTTCAAGTATTTATTTTTTATAGTTGGATACAGCCATCTCCTAATGAATCAATTATTCCATATTATTTTTTTACAAAAAAAATTAAAAACCAAAATTTACCACACCAAATTCGTAAAAAATCTAACAAAAATAGTAAACAAGAATTATACCAATTTCAATCATCTCCAATTCAAACAGGTGGTAGTGTTATTGAAAAAATATTAGCGCATTACAATCCAATAAACTTAAAAAGACAACTTGAGTTTGAATATGAAAAAATAAACAATGTGCTTAATTTAATAAAAATTCAAATGAATTATTATTTAAGTATCAATTATGAAAAAGAACACAGTGATCTTCGAAAAAAATGGAATCGTTTAAAACAATTCCGAAAAAAATATTTAAGAAGATTAGGTTATTTTCGAAAAATTTATTTATATAATATGCAACCAGCCTGGATGGTACTTAGTTGCTTACCAGTACTACCACCTGACTTACGCCCAGTTACAAAATTAGGTGGACAAATTTTTATTTCTGATATTAATAGCCTTTATCGCAAAGTTTTAACACGGAACAAACGAATTCCGCATAAAATGCAATTTACTGTATTTGATCCTGCTTTAAGTAGTAGTTGGAATTTATGGTGTTTTAATTTACGTTTACTCCAAGAAGCTGTAGATAGTTTATTACAAACCGGAAATGTTGATTCAAACCAAAATGAATTTTCAAGTTTTTCAAAACAAGGAAAAAACACAAAAGCCCTTATAGACTCCCTAAAAGGAAAAAAAGGACGTTTTCGTCAGCATTTATTAGGAAAACGTGTCGATTATTCTGGTCGTTCTGTTATTGTTGTTGGCCCGGAATTAAAAATTTATGAGTGCGGTTTACCATTAGAAATGGCAATTGAATTATTTCAACCTTATATTATCCAAAATTTAAAAAGCAACAATATTACAATTACAACAACTTCAGCTAAAACTTTTATTGACGAACATCGCCCAAAAATTTGGAATATATTAAAAAAAATAATGAAAGGACACCCTATACTTTTAAATAGAGCTCCTACATTACATCGTTTAGGGATTCAAGCTTTTTTCCCGAAATTAATTAATGGGAAAGCTATTTTATTACATCCACTTGTTTGTCCTGCATTTAATGCGGATTTTGATGGAGATCAAATGGCAGTTCATATACCATTGTCGACATTAGCACGTACAGAAGCACTTAATTTGATCTGGGCAAGAAACAATCTTTTAGCACCATCATCTGGTCAACCTTTGCTTTTACCTGCTCAAGATATGGTATTGGGATGTTACTATTTAACATCTTCGGCTTCACTAACAAATTCAAATTTAAATTTAAATAAAAATTCTAAAAACTTATATTTATTGAATAATTTTGAAGTATTTAAAAAACAACTTGCACAAATAACTAAATATCATTTTTATAATTTTCAAGATGTTTATCAAGCATTTGAAAAAGGCAGTTTAAGTATGCATACACCTATATGGTTAAATTGGTCTCAACCTTTTCAAAACTTAATATTACAAAATGAAGCTCAAGCTTCTGAATTAGTTTTAGAACACCAGATTGATTTTTTTGGAAATACAACTTTAGTTCGAGAGAATAGGTATAAATCAACAACCACTACAACTTCAACTTATCTCTATATTCGAACAACACCGGGTCGTCTTTTTTTTTATAAATTAGCTTTAAATCTAAATTTTTAATGTGTTTATGAATCAAAACAATAACAAACAATTTTTTTTTAAAATATTAAGTTTAAAAAAGAGTAAAATTAAAAAAAAATATTTCAAAATGAATAATTCTAAATTTAGTAATTTACAATCTAAAATTAATAATTCATTTTTTTTTAATGGCCCTTTTGATAAAGGAAAACTTAAAAAACTAATAACATGTTTTTTAGATGAATATGGAGAAAAGAATACTCTTGAGTTTTTGGAAAAACTAAAACATCTAGGATTTTCTCAAGCAACCCAAGCTGGTATTTCATTAGGATTAGATGATTTAAAAATTCCAAATAGAAAAGGTGAGTTTTTATTACAAACAAATATTGCACTCCAAACAACAGAATATGAAAACTTAGCTGGAAACATCACTAGTATTGAAAAATCTCAACGAACAATTGATATTTGGAATACCACAAGTGAATTACTAAGAGAAAATGTAATTGAAAATTTTAAGTATAAAAACCCCTTAAATTCCTTATCTATGATGGCTTTTTCAGGGGCTCGGGGTAATGTTTCGCAAGTTCGACAATTAGTAGGGATGCGCGGATTAATGGCTGATCCACAAGGGGCCATTGTTGAATTTCCAATTCAAAGTAATTTTCGTGAAGGTATTACACTTACAGAGTATTTAATATCTTGCTACGGTGCTCGAAAAGGATTAGTTGATACAGCCTTACGTACAGCAACTTCAGGTTATCTTACACGCAGGCTAGTTGATACGGTGCAACATATTGTAGTTTCTAGCGCAGATTGTGGAACTGGCACAGGACTTTTAATTAATAATCCAGATAACGAAACACGGTTAATTGGGCGGGTTTTATTAAAAAAAATTAATAAAAATTTTTTAGATAGAAAAAAGATTAATAACTATTACCCTTTTTTTTTAGATGATAAAAAATTTGATTTTAATAAAAATGAAACATTTTTTATTAAAAAAAATCAAATTATATCTTCAACAATAGCAAAACAAATTTACGCAAATCAAGATAAAATTTATATAAGATCACCATTAACTTGTCAATCATATAAATCAATCTGTCAATTATGTTATGGCTGGGATTTAGCCAAAGGTGATTTAGTTAATATTGGGGAAGCTGTTGGTGTAATTGCAGCTCAATCTATTGGTGAGCCGGGTACACAACTAACGATGAGAACGTTTCATACAGGAGGCGTTGGGGTATTTTCCGATGAATCATTAAAAACATTCAAAGCGCCCTCGTCGGGAATAATAAATTTTCCAGAAAATATAACTGGTAGCTTTATTAGAACTCCTCATGGAAAAATTGTATATATGATTAAATATAATCGTATAGATCCAACACGAATTCTTTTAGAAATTAAAACGAAAAAATCAAATAAATCGTTTTTTACTTTATACGAAAGTCAATTGCCTCCGGGAAGTATTTTACTTGTTAGACAAGGACAAAATGTTCAAATAAATGATATTATTGCTCAAACTCCCCAGATAAAAACAAGTAATCAAAACTTACCAGAATCGTTACACCCAATCCAATCAAAAATAGAGGGTGAGGTGAGGTTTGAATACATGAAAATTTCTGTATCGCAACCTATTTCTAAATTTAACGTATCTTTTACTGATAATATACAACAAAATAGTTTTTTATCTCAAACAGAATCTCAATCTAAAGGATTAATTAATAACTACTTACTAAATTCAAGTAAAACACTAATTCCAATTAAAGGTGTTGTTCCGATGACACATTCTTTATTAGAAGTTGGTAGTTTTTGGGTTTTTCATGCTCATAACCAAAGGGAACCATATTCGACAAATACCTTTTTACAAATAGGTGATTTAATATCCTCACAAAGTCCTATTTTTCAAGTAAATTTTCATGTTTTGTTTCAAGCTAAATTAAAACGAATACATGCAAAAATTGTTATAGAACGTCCTATTTTAAATATACCAACAAATATAATACGGTTTCACAAAACAGCATATTCTTCTACTTCTTATAATAAAAACAAATCTGTCTTCTTTTGGAGTAATACTATCTCTCATAAAAACAGAAAATTTAAATTTGTTTGGTATCCTAAAAATTGGTCAATCAAAAGCTCTGGTTTTATTTTTCTCTCAAAAAAATATATAAAATTTAATGGACTTCAAAAAAAAGTAAAACCAAATAAAATTTTCAAAAAAAATGTTATTAATTTATTTTACTTTAAGGTTTTACAAGAAAAATTAAACAAATCTAAATCATATAATATTTCTTTAAATCATAAATTGTCAGATAACAAATTGAGTTATTTTGGTAATCTTTTTTATCTTTCTTATATTTTTTTATCCTTAGAAAATGATATTAACTTAAACAAACTTTTTCTAGCAAGTACAAATATAGAATTATTTAAATTTTTTAAAGGTTATAAAACCCCATCTATTTTTCTTATAAATAATATTTCTGATGTTTTATTTAAACCAGGATTTTATAAAATTTTATCTAAACCTATCAATAAATTACGTTATTCTTCGAAAAACAAAAAACCTTTAAAATACAAATTTAATCTTTTTAAATCTAAAAAATTAACAAAAAAATATAACAATTCATTAAAATTTTTAGCTAATTCTAATAATTGTCAAATTATAATTGGTCAATTTGTTTTTTTGTTTTTAGATAAATTTCAAATTAAATCTACCCCAAAAAAACCAAAAAATATATTTCATTATGAAAAAAATTGGACATTTTTTTCACCCTCAAAAACATTAAATACATCTTTTTCTAGTTTTAATAAATCAACAAAAAAATTTATTCTAACAAAAAATGCTTTTTTAACAAATTTCTCATTTGTAAACCAACCTGTATCTTTAGAATATCTGTTATTAACGCAGATTAATGTTTTACAAAAAAAAAATTTAAACCATTGTCAATATTCACAGCCTTATTGGTATTCTAAAAAAAATTTATTAAATATTAAGTATTCTTGGAAATCGACTTGTCACTTAAGAAAAAAATCTTTTTTTAATAATATAAGCTTTAAGCAAATAGATAAAACGTTAATTTTCTATACATTACAAATACCGTCTAAATTAAATAATAAATTAAATTTTAGTTCTATTAAAAAAATAAGTTTAAATAATAATATTGAAAAAAATTTATTGTGTATTTCTATTCAAAAATTAAATCAAAATAATTTTCCTTGCAATTTAAATTTACAAAAACAATGGGGATCTTTAATTTTTAAATCTGATAAATCGAAATTTTTTGTAAATAATACTTCGCCAGTTTTTTCAAAACAAACAACTTATAAAACTTCTTATAAAGAAGTTTCAAATAAACTATTTATAATTCAACCTGATTTTAACGTTGGGTGGCATTCTCCAACAAATTTGATGAAAATTAAATTAGAACTTAAAACACAAAAAAACTTTAAAGGATTTTATAGTGGCTTTGTTTCTGATTTTTATAAAACAAATTCAAAATCAAATTTAAAAAATATTAGTACTAAGGAAAGAAAAAAAGCTTTCAAACGGGAGAGTTTTTATTTAGGTTCTTATATACACTTACCAAAAGAAAATTTTGTTTTTGATCATAAAAATTTAAATTTTCAAACGTTTTCTAATGAGTGGGTACTACCAAATATAAAGTTAGCTGTTGGGTTTAAAACTTCTACAATTAGTGGAGAATTTATTCGATTAAAAAAATCGTTAAATCAAACTTATTGGAGTAGTTTAAGTAAAGATGATATTGTTACATTAAATTTACCGAGTAAAGCGACTGAATTAACTTTAAGGGTTGGTCAAATTTTACGATGGGGTCAACCAATTTATCACAATTTTGTCTCGCCATTTAATGGTCAAATTATAAAAATAAATCAAGGCCAGTTATCAATCCGTCGAGGTTTACCCATTTTAGCTTCAAAACGTGGAATTATTCATATATCCGATAATGATTTGATTTTAAAGAACAAACTTCTTGTAACGTTAAAATCACGCCGATTAGAGACACAAGATATTGTACAAGGTATTCCAAAAATTGAACAACTTTTTGAAGCAAGAGAGACACTCTCAGGGGAAAAATTACCAAGTATTCATAAAAAATTACAACTTTATTTTTTAGATGCTTTGGATATGTTTTATAAAAACAGCAATCAGGTGTTTTCTGCATTAACTCCACAACAACAGAAAGTACATTATTTTGAAATTGCTAATAAAATGGCAGTAATTAAAATACAAAACTTTATAGTTGAAAATATAATTGATGCATATTTAAACCAAGGGGTTTCAGTGTCTGAAAAACATGTTGAAATTGTTGTTCGAGAAATGACAACTCGTGTAAGAATATTGTCAAGTGGAGCTACTGGTTTTTTACCAGGAGAGATTATTCAATTTAAAACAGTTCAAGAAATAAATAATAAATTATATAATAGCCAACAAAGTCCAGCATTTTATGATCCTATTATTTTAGGTATTACTAAAAGTGTATTACATTCGGAAAGTTTTTTATTAGCAGCAAGTTTTCAAGAAGTGAGCCGTATTTTAGTACGAAGCGCGTGTATTAAAAAAACTGATTTTTTATCAGGATTGCATGAAAATGTAATTGTTGGTCAATTGATTCCTGCTGGGGCAGTTTTATTTTCAAAATTACCAAAAAAATATACAATATAATTTAATATTATTATAAAACATCGTTTTTGTTGCAATAAACGATGTTTTGTAATAATATTACAAGTATAAAATAGGCTTTTAGCTCAGTTGGTAGAGCGGCTGCCTTACAAGCAGCGGGTCATCGGTTCAAATCCGGTAGGGCCTAAAATATAAATATAATTTAAAAATTATATTGTTTTGAAACATTTATTATATTGGTATAATAGTAATATAATAGAAATATCGTTTTATTTTTAATAGATCTACAAATCAAATAAATTATGGCTGCACAATTTTTACCAAGTATATTAGTTCCATTAGTTGGGCTTCTTTTTCCTGCAATAGCTATGGCATCTGTGTTTTTATATATTGAAAAACAAGAAATTAATTAATAAAAATTTTACGGGGGAAATATTGTTAATATTTCCCCCGTAAAATTTTTATTAATCTCTACAAAAAACAAAAAAAAATGATTATTATTTATTTAGTATATGGAATAAATACAAATAAAAAAAGCAATAAATAATAAAAAATACAAAGAGGTTCAATATTATGTCAATTTTTTCATGGATTGAAGACGAAAAAAATTTAAAGTTACTTAACGCACCTAAATCCGGCCACCGCCCGGGAGATTTAAGCTTATGGATTCGGTGTGAAAACTGTGGAGTCATTTTATATATTAAACATTTACAACAAAATAAGCGAGTTTGTTTTGGATGTAATTACCATTTACAAATGAACAGCATCGAGCGTATTGAGCGTTTTATTGATGCAGGTACTTGGAGGCCAATTAATGAAACACTATCGTCTTGTGACCCTTTAAAATTTAAAGATCAAAAAAAATATAGTGAAAGATTAAAAGAATCGCAAGAACAAACAGGATTACAGGATGCTATACAAACAGGAACTGGCTTTATAGAAGGTATTCCCATTGCTGTTGGAATTATGGATTTTACTTTTATGGGTGGAAGTATGGGTTCTGTTGTTGGAGAAAAAATTACTCGCTTAATAGAATATGCAACAGCACAAGGACTTACTTTAATAATATTTTGCGCGTCTGGTGGTGCCCGTATGCAAGAAGGCATCTTAAGTTTAATGCAAATGGCGAAAATATCTGCTGCGTTAAATGCTCACCAAAATACTGCAAAACTTCTTTATATTCCAATATTAACTTCACCAACCACTGGTGGTGTTACAGCGAGTTTTGCGATGTTAGGTGATTTAATTTTTGCAGAACCAAGAGCCCTTATTGGGTTTGCCGGCCGTAGAGTTATTGAACAAACACTTCAAGAGCAATTACCAAAAGATTTTCAAACAGCAGAATATTTATTACATCACGGTTTAATAGATCTTATAGTTTCAAGGTTTTTTATAAAACAAGCAATTGCTGAAACAATTATTTTATATCAACAAGCTCCAACAAAAGAATTAGGGCTTCTTGCTTTTAAAGAGCGTCATCGTTTAACAATTTCTCAAGAAGAGCAATTACGACGTTTAGTAGAGAATTCATCCAACTTAAATTTTAGTGGTTTAATGAAATCGTTTTTTCATTTAGTTACTGGTAAAAAAGAAGAAAAAACAGGATTATTAAAATTAAAACCTTTGCCGTTTAGTAAAGCTTTTAAAAAAGTTCCTAAAGTTAATAAGTATAAACGTGTTAAATTTTTAATTCCGAAAACTCCTAAATCTGATATAATTGATGTGTAATACATATTTTAATTTATACCAAAAGTATTATTATTTTTTTGAGCTTTTTATTTTCTAAGTACTTGATTTTTTTGTTGTTATGGAGTATTTTACATAACAACAAAAAAATCTATGAACTATTCGTATTGTATAAACATAATAATATATTATTATTATTGTATTAATTGTATTAATATTATTATGTTTATTAAATTCATCAAAGTCTAAAATGCTTCTATGAACTTTATGGTTCAATATCAATTCAATAATATTTAAGCCTCTTACCGGATTTGAACCGATGACTTTCTACTTACCATGCAGATACTCTACCAACTGAGTTAAAAAGGCATTTTATTTAGAATAAAGTTACTTATTAAATTTCTAAGAAAGGTTGCTTTTACTTTTTTTAGTATATAAATATAATATTAAATAAATTTAGTATTATATATCATTTAGATAAAAACAAATTATAATAAATTATTAACAAAAAAATTTTTATGTACACAAATATTAATATAATAATTGATATTTTATTTTATTACAAACCTAAATATAACAGTTGAATTTATGGATAAAAAACAATGGGAACGTTTTGAAAATATAATTAAAACGCGTTTTTCGCCTGAACAAATCTTAAGATTAAATCGAATATCATTAAAAAAATATTTGATTGCAAAAAATGAGGCTGAGATGAAAAGAATTTGGGAATTCCGTTTATCTCTTCTTAATTCATCGAAATATAGCATTCAAACTTCTCAATCTTTTCAAAATTATAAAGTATTATTATTATTGAAAAATTATACCAAACACGTTGGAGTATTGTGTCTTTATTATTTTACACCAGGTTGGTACATATTAGGTTTTATTCGAACAATAAAAGCTAAAAATCTTAGGATTTTAACAACAATAAAGTGGGAATTATATGTCTATAATCATAGACTTACAATGAACAGAAAACTCAGATCAATTGAAGTGGATCAGGGGCTTATTCTCAGTTTATTTCCGTTTACGTTTTCAGCTATACAATATATTGTTGTTCGATTTAAGCCACACCTTCATCCTAATGTTTTAGAGCACACGTTACCTATTTTTAGTTATCCTATACAAACTATAAAATGGGAAACATTAATGTTATCAGATGATGCTCAAGAAATATTAGTCAAAGAGCAAAATAAAATGGGTGTTTTCGATGAGTATCTTTTAATTCACCGAAAAAACAAGTTAAAATTATTTGGAAATACTCGCTGGTTGGATTATATATTAGTACCAGAAGTTGAGGCAAATAAAAGTATACAAGAAGCATTTTTAGATTTAGATAATCTCCCCAAAAAGTTAGCTAGTGCAAAAGAAGTGACTTATGAGTACCCGAATATTAAAAATTATATTCAATTTTTAGATTCGGAGGTTCCGCTATCATATAAACAAAGCGCGATTAATAAACGTGAGTTATACCAAACTCGAGTAAATTTTAATTACTTGGTTCGGGCATATTATCGAAATTTTTTATATGGTGTGAACGAAGACTTAATCAGCCTCTTTAATAAATTACAAAAAAAAGCTCAAAAGGTAAAAACACGGCGCGGGCCATCAAAAAAATATAGCACCGGTATAAAAAAAGTGAGTTCTGTTCGAGAATTTGCTAGTATAGCTGATTTAGAAAAATTTGAAAATAGATTTAAATTTACTGAAGATGTTGAAGTAGCTAATTTAGATAAAACTAAATCTATTAAATCCCTTGAAACAGATTTGCAGGTTGATGAATTAAATGAGGAATTAGATTTTGAGGATGATTATTTGAATGATGAGTATGAGGATTTATTTGAAGAGAATTTTAGTCTACAATCAAATGAGTATTATCAAAATCATTTTTTTAAAGAAGACAATTCTGAAGATAATTCTAGCAATGAAGGTCTTTCTACAGTAAAAAAAAGTGTTGAAAAAAATACTCAAGATAAAGTTAACGAAAATACAAAAAGTGTTAAAAACAAAAATACTAAGAAAGATTTTTATACACTTTATGCCGAACTTGGGGAATTATTGTCAGAAATTTCAATTGAAGAGACAAATATAGATATTGAAAATAGTAGTACTACTAATACCAATATTGATGAAACTTCTTTAAATGACCAAAATATTTTATTACCTGAATTACGGGGTGCAGGTAATAAAAAAAAAGGCGGTAAAATAAAAGGATTAAGCGAGAAAGAGGCTGCTGAAGTAATTTCAACTCTTAATACTTTTTATCGGGAAGATAAAAATTTATTTAGAAATTGTGAATTTGAAGATCATGGTTTTTCTATACCAATAACACCACGTAAAATGTCAGGTTATGTTTACCCGGATACACCTACAAACGAATTAATCTTATTACGTCTAAGAGAATTTTTATTAAAAAATGAAACAAAAACAACTCTTAGAGTTGATCTCCCTCCTAATTTTGTTTTTATTAAAACGTACCCAGTAAAATACCCAGATGCTCCAAATCCTAAAAACCTTCTCGTTGCTACAGCAGCTATGGATCTAACACCAGAGCAACTAAAAGCGTATAAAGAACGTCAAAAAGAACGCCAAAAAGAGCAACAAAAGGGTGGTGATCAGGATGATCTTAGTTTAATTAATCAATTAGACACTAAATTTTATGTAGATCTTGATCCGGAGGATCCTGAACCAGAAGTTCAACCTACTGATCCACGGGCTGAGAAGGTTTTAGAAGATGATTATAGAGGTCCTGCTATACTTGTAAATGAAAATAATGATATACGTGTTATATCTAAAATTGACGATACAAAGCCATTTATATCCAAAACAGACGGTTCAGCCCCAATACTTAATGTTTCTTTAAATTATTATTTAGGGGTATTAAATAATAATAAAATTTTAAAATTTATTGATACAAAATCATCACAATCAAGTTCTAATATTTCACAACCTGAAACTAATAATAGTGTGTCAACTGATTTAGCAGTAACGGATCTAGAAAATAAAATTACAGATACCAAGTCTTTAGACAATATCACGCTACACAATCCAGTGAATGATACTCAGTCAAATGTAGAAAGTATGATTGATGATAAAGAAAAATCTAATAAACAGAAAGATTTTTCTAAAGATGAAATTCCTTCTGGGGAAGAAACTAAAGATTCTATTTTGGTTGAGCCTAATGTTGTAAAATCTTGGGTAACTAATTATCACTCACCTGATAACCCTATTGTACCAAAAAATCTTATGTATTCTCCATATAATTTAATGAAATGGCATGGGCTACAAGCTTTTGACAAAGCATTAAATGACGATTTGACAAATGTTCCAATTCATCGAGCTGAATTTGAAGTCCTTAACAAAGAGTATACATACGCTATACGTAAAAAACCTTATAATAAACGATGGTTTGTTTTTCCATTTTTACCGGATTATTACGACCCTGAAGGAAAACAAACGAAAGAGTTACCTTTTTCAACAAAATCAAACCTTTTTGTTGTTGCGTTGAGTCCAGAAAGTTGGGAAGACCGCTATGCATCAAGTGACGTAGTAGCGCCTGCTATTGCAAAAGATGCCATTAAAGATATAGAACAGTTTGAAAATTATGAGTATGAAAAAAAACGATCTGTTCGTGAATTAACTGGCTACGCAATAACAAACATACCAACAACTAAAGTTTATTATCCAACAGGTAACAATAAACCAAAACTTAATTTTGGGCTTGTTAATGAATTAGATTATAACTTTAGTCCGTTTGCTGTTTCTTTATTTAATAAAATTGCTTTAGCAACAGAGAATCCACACATAGAACAAACTCTATGTGAAGAAGAATTTGGTAGAATTCTTTCACCGGGTATTTATAAAACTGTTTCGAAAAATGGGGATGCTTGGGAGATAGATATAAGTGTTTGGGAGCCATTAACTACAAACTCATGGTTAGTTGTTTCACAAATCGGTTTTAGTTATATCTTCTTTATAGTATTAAAAGAAACAATGATGAATTACGGACGTGAATTTTTAGCATACTTACTTGAGATTTTTAATACAACAGGTTTTTTACCTCCTATGATGTTTGATGAATTAAAAATTTTACTGGGGGAAAAAGAGACCGGTTTCCGTGTTGCAAAAGATTTTACCAAAGGATTTAAAGATGTTGTTGATATTGCTTCATTAGCTGATGAATTATTAGACACACTTTTATATTTACGTGGAATGATAACAAATCCTGCTCTGGCACAACGTGCACAAAGTTTATTATTAGTAGGTCCTCCGGGTACAGGAAAAACTTTATTAGTTCATGCATTAGCTCACGAAGCAAAAGTCCCTGTTCTCACATTAACGGCCAAAGGAAGTAAAGAGCCTGCAGCCTTTGAGCGTTTATTTACAGAAGCTCATAAACTATCACCGTGTATTGTATTTCTTGATGAAGTAGATTCAATCGCATCTGTACGATCTGGTATGGATCCTTCTGAACATTTGATGAAAGTCATTCGTCAAGGTTTAGATAGTTCGTCTAATTTAGCTAGAAGATCCAGAACCGATAATGCAGTTCCTGAAATGTCAACTATTATGGGCGATCTGCATCCACGAATTTTACAAAATAAAGAAATGTTCCACATGGTGGTTAATAGAGATGTTCAAAATCATATAATTAAAAAAAATGATGATGAATATTATAGGGTTGGGTTACTTTTAAAATTATTAACAGAGTTAGATGGTATTGAGAGTCGTGATGGCATTGTTATTATCGGTGCTACAAATAGACTTGACGTTTTAGATCCAGCTTTACTCCGACCGGGGCGTTTTATACGTAAAGTGAGATTAGGTTTACCAAATAAAAACAAACGGTTACAACTTTTTAAACATTATAGTTATATGTTAGGAAGTGATGCTAATATTCCATGGGATTATTTAGTAAAAGTAACATATGGTTTTAGTGCGGCAGATATTTCAACAATAATGAATGAATCTGGCTTAAAAGCAATAGCTCAAGCTAGCCATCATACATTAGAGACTATTGAACACGGTATTGATCGACTTACTACTACTTCGGTTGCAAGGGGCGTTGCAAAAGATACTAAAAACCCTAAAGCTAGAAAAGAATTTTTATTTTCCACTGCCCGGAGTGCTTATTATCAAGCAGCTAAAGCTCTTGTTGGAACTCTTTTAAAATACCACCCACCGGTGATAGTGGTTCATCTTTGGTATCGTCACTATAGCGTGCGTTATAATCAAATACAACGTACTGTACAATTAGAATGGTTAAAGTATGTTTGTCGTGGAGAACTAGAACATAGAATCATTGGAACATATGCTGGTAAAGCAGGGGAATATCTTTTTTTACAAGATCAAGGTGATTTTATAGATATATCTGATAATTCGAATATTGGGGCACAAGATTGGTCTATTGGGCAATCATTAGTTAAACTTCTCGTAGAAAATTGGTATATGTATACGGAAACTATGTTACTTCGAGAACCATTGCCATTAAAACGAAATTTTAACTCAATGGAACATAACGACGTTAGAGAACAATATTTATACGAATTTGCTCAAACGTATGAAAAAACCCCAACAGCAGCGAAGTTATTACACGGTAAAGCCCCACAAACAAGGTTTCCTGAAAAATGGTGGCATTTGAAACTTTATCAAAAATATTTAAACGGGGAAATTCAAAAATGGAGTTCAATTTATGTTCCAAACCCTGAAGAATGGAAATTTAATCCTTACTGGGTAGGGCCAGATCGAACATTTCATCAAAATACCATTGCAGCAAATATAGGTAAGTTTGAAAAACTAAAACATATGGCAATGTTAACTCGTGATTATAAAATGCATTCTATTATAATGGAATCTTTTAATTTAGCATTTTTAATTGTAACTGAGTACAGAGAATTACTTGATCAACTTGCATATGAATTGTTACATAATGAAATTTTACGTGAACATACTATTTATGAAATTTTTTCTAATTTTGGGTTTGATTGTGAAAATCTAAAAGAAGACTTACGGAAGGCTCCTAAAATGAATCCTTTACCAGAAGATTTTAAAATTTTATATCCTTCGTGGGGTTTAAATTCAGATAAACCTACAATTCGTTGGGTTGATATTGCTGCAATTCTTAATCCAGATAGTGTAGCTGAAGAAAATAATGATGAAGCTAACGTAACGACTGATGATTTGGAAAATACTAAGAAAAATAAAGGTAATACTGAGAATTCAGAAATTAATGAAATAACGTATAGTAATAGTGACGAATTAGGTGAAGAAGATGAGGAAGATGAGGAAATGCAACAGGAAAAAGTTATAGATATATTGGGGACTTTCTATAGTGACATAATTAGACCAAACCCGTTTAATTCGAACACTAATAAGGAAGATCAAGATCTTGATTCAAATCTAACTACTGAAAATTAAAAGATTTGAATTAAAAACATGAGTTTTTAATTCAAATCTTTTAGTAAATTAGAAACTAGAGATCTAAAATAGTTAATAATATTTGGTTAAGATGCTGCTAACCGGACTTGAACCGGTATAGATTTCTCTGTAACTTTTTGAAAGTTATGTGTCTACCATTTCACCATAGCAGCGATTTCAGATTTGTTTTTATACTATTGCAAATTCAATAATTTGCAATAGTATAAAAACAAATTAACTTCTAATTTAATTTTACAATGATGAACCTAATCCTACATAAGATCCATAAAAAAATGTTCCTAATAACCCCAATACAACAACTCCCCCAACAGTTCCAATAAACCATAATGGAATACGACCGGTTGTGCTAGTATTAGACATAAAAAAATCTCCTTTTTTTTAAAGGACCCCAATAAAGTACTAACTGGGGTTAATTTGTGAATTAATACGTCAATTTTACTAAAAAATATAAGTAATAATTAATAAAATAAACTAATTGAAAATATAACTTGAAAACAAAACTGCTAATACAAAAATTAATAATAATCCCCAGTATAAACTGGTTCTATTTAATTCTACAGTTTGTTTATTAGGATTTGGTTTTGCCATAAAATAATATAACCTTTTTCAATTTTACCTAAATAATATAAATATTATTTAACGTTGAATAAATTGCATAGCCGTAATAGCACCTAAAAAGAAAACTGTAGGTACTGCTAATGCGTGTATAGCAAGCCAACGTACAGTAAAAATAGGATAAGTATAGGATTTTCTTGCTGTCATATGATAAAAATTCTAATTATTCTTTAAAATTAGAAATTTTTAAATTTCTAATTTAAAGGTATTTGTTTAATTAACTTGAGATAATTGTTTTACTTGATCTAAAGCGTTAAAACGATCCGTAATGAGTGGGGTTTCTTGTCGATCTTCAGTAAAATACTCACTTGGTCTTGGACTGCCAAAAATATCATAAGCAAGACCTGTACTCACAAATAACCACCCGGCAATAAATAAAGACGGAATGGTAATACTGTGAATTACCCAGTAACGAATACTGGTTAAAACATCAGAAAAAGGGCGTTCTCCTGTAGCACCAGACATGCTATAACTCCTTATAATTTTTTTACTATAACAAAAAGTTTTTTCTTTCTTTTTTTAGTATACCAATTTTTTCAAAGAGCTTCAAAGTTTTCAAATTGTTTTAATTCATTTTTATATTTGGCGAACGACGGGGTTTGAACCCGCGAGTGATGGAGTCACAGTCCATTGCCTTACCACTTGGCTACGCCCGCCATGTATTAATTGGAGCGGATAGCGGGAATTGAACCCGCACCTCTTGCTTGGAAGGCAAGGGCACTACCTTTATGCAATATCCGCTTCTTTTTTTAATATATATATATTTGTATTAAAAACTACATTTTTAAAAAATCCTAAAAATGTTTAATACTCTCTACTCCTCAAGTATACTAATTAATAGTTGTTACGATAAAATTAATTAGTTAAAAAATTTTAAAATTTTAGGAAATCAAAGCTATGCTTTCAATTTTTCAATTAGTATTATTTAGTTTAATTTTACTATCTTTTTTCTTAGTGGTTGGTGTACCTGTTGTTTTAGCTTTACCAGATGGCTGGGGTGAAAACAAACGTCTTGTTTTTTCAGGTCTTGGGGTTTGGTTAATACTTGTATTTGCTGTAGGTATTTTAAATTCATTTGTAATTTAATGCAATCTTAAACGTTACTTATTTAGTAACGTTTAAGATTTTTATTAATTGATTTTTTAAATATATAAAGGTTAAAATATATACTAATTAGGGTTACTAACTCAATGGTAGAGTATTCGGCTTTTAACCGACAAGCTCCGGGTTCAAATCCCGGGTAACCCATTAAAAATTTCTTAAAAATTTTGTTTTAAAATTATATAATTTTTAGTTAATAAAGCCTAATGAATAATGCTTTTTCTGTAATTAATAAATATTTTAAACAAAAATATTTATTAAAAAACAATTTAGTAACGCAAAAACCGAAGTACCTTTGTGGTATTTCAGGGGGACAAGATTCAATATTTTTGTTTTTTTGGTTATTACATCTTAAAAATAAATGGAATTTTAATTTAAGTATTTTACACTGTCATCATTTATGGCAACAATCTAATTTTTTAGCATTTCAACAAATTTATAAATTAGCTTATATTTTTAAAACTCCAATATGTATTAACCTGAGTGAAAGTGTATTTTTTACTGAAACTAGTGCACGAAATTGGCGTCAGGAAGCTTATAATAGAAGCCTAATTTTTGAAAATGGTGATAAATTTATTTTAGGGCACACAGCAACTGATCAATTAGAAACAGCACTCTTGAATCTTATTCGTGGGACAAGTCCACAAGGATTTTGTAGCTTAAAACAAAGTAAAAAGTTAATAATTTCATTATATATATATATATTTCCTTCGTATTTTTTTAAATTTTCTCCAAAAAAATTTAATGCAAAAACAGTTAAAAATAAATGTTATCTAAAATCAAAATTTTTTAGTAAACAAGTTTTTACTTCAAAATTAAAAAAAAATAATATAAAAACAGTTGATTTTTTGTTTTGCTACAATTTAATAAAATTTACTGGTTTTGGTTCATCTTTTAAACTTAACGGGAATTATATATATTTTTCTTTTTTTATTTCGTATCAGAGGCAAAAAAAAAATTCTTTGTATAATGTGTTAATACGACCATTATTATTTTTGCATCGAAATGATATAACCGTATTATCCAAATTTTATCATATTCCTATTATTAATGATTTTAGTAACTATAATGTAGTATTTTCTCGTAATAAACTTAGACATCAAATTTTTCCTAAATTTCGGTCGTTATTTCATTTACCCTTTGATTACAAATTTTATCAATATTTACAAATTTTATTAGATGAGCAAGATTATATGGATAATATAGTTATAAATTTAATAAAAAAAAGGAAATATTGCGAAAATGAAGAATTTAAAGAATTACCGATTGCTCTTCAACGACGTTACATACATTTCGTATTAGAAAGTTATATTAAAAAAAAATGTAATTATTTTCAAATAGAATATATTCAATCTATTTTATTATTTGATTAAATAATAAAGTTTTTAAGTTTGCCAAGAACCAGACTTGAACTGGTGACACGAAGATTTTCAGTCTTCCGCTCTACCGACTGAGCTATCTCGGCTATTTTTAATTGTTATAGTAATATATTATTATAAATTTAAAGCTTATAGAAGCTATTGGTTCAATTAGAACAAAGTTCTAGTTTATTTTTATTAAAAAATTATGATATTAAAATTTATGTTAGATAAAGTAATATTAATTATTTCACTTTTAATTCTATTATTTATAGTACCGCAAACAACAACAAGAGAAAATGTTATTTTTAAAAAATTTTATAATAGTGGTTTTTTTTCTAATTTCTCACAAGTAGAATTTACTATAAATTTAATAAATTGGGCATTAATTTTATTATTTTTTGGTTGTACTTTTTTATTTAGTATGTATTAGAATAATAAAATGTCTACCTGGGATGGAAGGACTCGAACCTCCGAGTGGCGGGATCAAAACCCGCTGCCTTACCACTTGGCGACACCCCATACTATTTTTAATTATAAATATTTCTTAATATGAAATATTAGTTCATTAAAAAGAAACTAATATTTCATATTAAGAAATATTTAACAAGAATCTCATATTATTGAAAATAAAAGATTTATTTATATAATGTGGCACCTAATCGTACAGCAAAAAGCCCTGTAACTAATGCTAAAAATAATGCTATAAATATTTGAGAATCTGCAAGCGACATAAATTTTAATAATATTTAATAAATGCTATTTACTAATTTTTTAAGCTAAAATTATTGGATTTTAATATTAATTAACTTATAAATTTCCTTTACGACTGGCAAGTAATATAATAACAAGTGGGCCGGCCGCAATAATTAAAAATAAACTTGTTAATTGAAAAAATATTTCTAAATTCATGATGTATTTTTTAATTTCGTAATTTAATAAAATTTTAGGTGAAGTAAAATATAAAATTTAAATAATGTTAAATTTGTATTAGAAAAAAGCTTATATTAGTTTAAATAATAATATAATAATTTTAAATATTTACTTTAACGAAAACTTACTGACGCCTGCCAAACAAACGCTAATAATAAAAAAAATACAGGTATAACTGGTAAAACGTTTACAATAGGGTCGAAGGGAGCATAAGCTTCAGGTAATTTTGCTAATAATAACACGGGAATCCTCCAAAATAATATATTTTGAGCAATTGAATTGTATGTTCAAAACTACTATTCAATTTTTTACTTAATTTAGTATTATTATGCTAGAAAAATATATTTTTTACCAATGTTTTTAATACTTTAAATATTTAATTCAAAAATAAAATCATTATAATAAAAATATAAAATATTAATAAAATTAAAATATTGTATAAACATAACTATAATAATGTAAAATAAAAAGTAGTTGTTCTTATATACCTATAAGATATATTTCTTTTTATAGTACTTATTATTTTAAGTATATACTAATTTTTAGTGATTTGTAAAAAAAAATTATGAAATTAGCGTATTGGATGTATGCAGGGCCTGCTCATATAGGTACATTAAGAGTGGCGAGTTCATTTAAAAATGTTCATGCTATTATGCACGCGCCTTTAGGCGATGATTATTTTAATGTAATGCGCTCTATGTTAGAACGAGAACGCGATTTTACACCCGTAACCGCAAGTATCGTTGATCGTCATGTTCTTGCTCGGGGTTCTCAAGAAAAAGTTGTCGAAAATATTACTCAAAAAGACCAGCAACAAAAACCTGATTTAATTGTATTAACACCAACTTGTACTTCAAGTATTTTACAAGAAGACTTACAAAATTTTGTAAATCGTGCATCTTTAGAATCTAATTCAGATGTAATTTTAGCTGACGTTAATCATTATCGAGTGAATGAATTACAAGCAGCAGACCGGACACTTGAACAAATTATTAGATTTTCAGTTGAAAAAGCACGTAAAAATAATGTATTAAATACAGAAAAAACTATTAAACCTTCTGCTAATATTCTTGGGATTTTTACATTAGGATTTCATAATCAACATGATTGTCGAGAATTAAAAAGACTTTTAAATGATTTAGGAATCTCAATTAATGAAATTGTTCCAGAAGGTGGGTCGATTAAAAATTTAAAAAATTTGACTAAAGCGTGGTTTAATCTAGTTCCGTATCGAGAAGTAGGTTTAATGGCGGCAAATTATTTACAAAACGAATATTCCATGCCTTATGTTGGAATAACCCCAATGGGTATCGTAGATACAGCTAATTGTATTCGTGAAATTTCTACTATTATTAAAAACCAAAACCCTGATATAGAATTTAATACAGAAAAATATATTGATCAACAAACAAGATTTGTATCCCAAGCTGCGTGGTTTTCGCGTTCTATTGATTGTCAAAATTTAACAGGGAAAAAAGCTGTGGTATTTGGTGATGCAACACATGCAGCTAGTATGACAAGAATATTAGCGCGTGAGATGGGGATTAATGTTTCATGTGCTGGTACATATTGTAAACACGACGCAGATTGGTTTCGTGAACAAGTTCAAGGATTTTGTGATCAAGTTTTAATTACTGATGATCATACTCAAGTTGCAGATATGATTTCTCGCATTGAACCTTCAGCTATTTTTGGTACTCAAATGGAACGTCATATTGGAAAACGGTTAGATATACCATGTGGTGTTATTTCAGCACCTGTACATATCCAAAATTTCCCATTAGGTTATAGACCGTTTTTAGGTTATGAGGGTACGAATCAAATTGCTGATTTAGTTTATAATTCGTTCACATTAGGTATGGAAGATCATCTATTAGAAATTTTTGGTGGTCATGATACAAAAGAAGCAATTACAAAATCACTTTCTACAGAATCTGGCTGTAGTTGGTCACCCGATGGGTTAGCGGAGCTTAAAAAAATACCAGGTTTTGTTCGTGGAAAAGTTAAACGTAATACGGAAAAATTTGCTCGTGAACGAAATATTACTGAAATTACAGTAGAAATAATGTATGCGGCGAAAGAAGTTATTGGTGCATAGTAATTAAACCCGTATGCACTATTTTTTTATGGAATAATAAATATAAAAATTTAGCTTTTATTATTAAAACATGGTTTTATATTTATCTATTTTTTTATAGAGTTTAATTTTTAAAATTTTAAATTAGATCAATTTTAAAAATTATTTAGAAAGCAACAATAATAAATATTATAATTTTTTTATAATTAAATATATTATAAAATAGAAATTTCAATCAATATTATTTAGTTAGTTGAATTTACCCTCGAGAGGGAAAGGAGAATTTTTCGCCATGACAATTAGCCCCCCAGAACGCGAATCTAAAAAAGTTAAAATTCTTGTAGATCAAAATCCTGTAGAAACGAACTTTGAAAGATGGGCAAAACCTGGTCATTTTTCACGCACGTTAGCAAAAGGTCCAAATACAACTACATGGATTTGGAACTTACATGCAGATGCACATGATTTTGATACACAAACAAGTGATCTAGAAGATATTTCGCGAAAAGTGTTTAGTGCACATTTTGGTCAACTTGGTATTATTTTTATCTGGTTAAGTGGTATGTATTTTCACGGCGCACGTTTTTCAAATTATGAAGCATGGTTAACAGACCCTATTCATATTAAACCAAGTGCGCAAGTTGTATGGCCAATTGTAGGCCAAGAAATGCTGAATGCTGATGTTGGTGGCGGATTTCAAGGGATTCAAATTACATCTGGATTTTTCCAACTTTGGCGTGCTTCAGGTATTACTAGTGAGCTTCAATTATATACTACAGCGATTGGTGGTCTTGTATTCGCTGCAGCTATGTTTTTTGCAGGTTGGTTTCATTACCATAAAGCAGCGCCTAAATTAGAATGGTTTCAAAACGTAGAGTCTATGCTAAATCACCATTTAGCAGGTCTTTTAGGTCTTGGAAGTTTAGCATGGGCTGGGCACCAAATTCACGTGTCTCTTCCAATAAATAAGCTTCTTGATGCTGGTGTTGATCCCAAAGAAATACCACTCCCACATGAATATATTTTTCATCCAGAATATCTTGCACAATTATACCCAAGTTTTGGCAAAGGATTAGTACCGTTTTTTACACTTGATTGGAATCAATATAGCGATTTCTTAACTTTTAAAGGCGGTTTAAACCCAATTACTGGAAGTTTATGGCTAACAGATACTGCCCATCATCATCTTGCTATTGCTGTTCTTTTTATTATTGCAGGACACCAATATCGTACTAATTGGGGTATTGGACATAGTATCAAAGAAATTCTAGAAGCACATAGCGGTCCATTTACTGGGCAAGGTCATAAAGGTTTATATGAAATATTAACAACTTCTTGGCATGCTCAATTAGCTATTAACTTAGCTTTATTTGGTTCATTATCTATCATTGTTGCTCAGCATATGTATTCAATGCCACCTTATCCATATTTGGCAACTGATTATGGTACTCAATTATCTATTTTCACACATCATACATGGATTGGTGGATTTTGTATTGTAGGTGCTGGGGCACATGCTGCTATTTTTATGGTTCGTGATTATGATCCTTATAATAACTATAATAATTTATTAGATCGTGTTTTACGCCATAGAGATGCAATAATTTCTCATTTAAATTGGGTATGTATTTTCTTAGGTTTTCATAGTTTTGGATTATATATCCATAATGATACTTTAAGTGCTTTAGGACGTCCTCAAGATATGTTTTCAGATACTGCAATACAACTACAACCCGTTTTTGCACAATGGATTCAAAACATTCATGCGACAGCTCCAGGTTTCACTGCTCCAAATGTATTAGATCCTACAAGTTTTACTTGGAGTAATAATATTGTAGCAATTGGTGGGAAAGTAGCAATGATGCCAATTCCATTAGGTACAGCTGATTTTTTAGTACATCATATTCATGCTTTTACTATTCACGTAACGGTTTTAATTTTGTTAAAAGGTGTACTATATGCTCGTAGTTCTCGATTAATCCCTGATAAATCAAATTTAGGGTTTAGATTTCCTTGTGACGGTCCGGGTCGTGGAGGAACATGTCAAGTTTCTGCTTGGGATCACGTGTTTTTAGGTTTATTTTGGATGTATAATTCTTTATCAATTGCTATTTTTCATTTTAGTTGGAAAATGCAATCAGATGTTTGGGGTACTGTAACAGCAAACGGCGTTTCTCATATTACTGGTGGTAATTTTGCTCAAAGTGCGAACACTATTAATGGGTGGTTACGTGACTTTTTATGGGCTCAGTCATCACAAGTTATTCAATCATACGGGTCAGCACTTTCTGCTTATGGACTTATTTTCTTAGGAGCACATTTTGTTTGGGCTTTTAGTTTAATGTTTTTATTTAGTGGACGTGGTTACTGGCAAGAATTGATCGAATCTATTCTTTGGGCACATAATAAATTAAAAGTGGCTCCAGCTATTCAACCTCGTGCTTTAAGTATTACACAAGGTCGGGCTGTGGGTGTAGCTCATTATTTATTAGGTGGTATTGCAACCACATGGTCATTCTTCTTAGCAAGAATTTTAGCTGTGGGTTAATAAACTGTAACAATTTAGAGGTTTTTGTAACCTCTAAATTGTTAAATAAGTCGTTTTTTTATTTGTTAAAATATATGTATTAGTGCAATCTTTTTAAAGATTGCCTTTAATAGGAGAATTATAAAATGGCAACAAAATTTCCAAAATTTAGTCAAGCCTTAGCACAAGATCCAACTACACGTAGGCTTTGGTATGGTTTAGCCACAGCTCATGATTTCGAAAGTCATGATGGTATGACTGAAGAACGTCTTTATCAAAAAATATTTGCATCACATTTTGGCCAATTAGCGATTATATTTCTTTGGACTTCTGGAAACCTTTTTCATGTAGCTTGGCAAGGAAATTTCGAGCAGTGGGTTCAAGATCCTCTTCATATCCGACCAATAGCTCATGCAATCTGGGATCCACATTTTGGGCAGCCAGCCGTGGAAGCTTTTACACGTGGCGGTGCTTCAGGTCCAGTAAATATATCTACATCTGGTGTTTATCAATGGTGGTTTACTATTGGGCTACGAACTAACCAAGATTTATATAATGGATCTATTTTTTTAATTATACTTTCAGCATTATTTCTATTTGCAGGCTGGTTACATCTTCAACCTTCTTTTCAGCCAACGCTTTCATGGTTTAAAAATGCAGAATCGCGATTAAATCACCATTTAGCAGGTCTGTTTGGAATAAGTTCTCTAGCTTGGGCAGGTCATTTAATTCATGTGGCTATTCCTGAATCTCGTGGGCAACATGTACGTTGGAATAATTTTCTGACTGTTTTACCACATCCGGCTGGATTAACTCCTTTTTTTACAGGTAATTGGGTTGTATATGCTCAAAACCCAGATGCAGCTACTCATGTTTGGAATACTAATGAAAACGCTGGGAGTGCTATTTTAACATTCTTAGGAGGGTTTCATCCTGAAACTCAAAGTCTTTGGTTAACAGATATGGCACATCATCATCTTGCTATTGCTGTTGTTTTCATATTAGCCGGACACCAATATAGAACAATTTTTGGTATTGGGCATAGTATCAAAGAAATTCTAGAAAGTCACACTCCTCCGTCAGGAAATTTAGGTGCTGGTCATAAAGGTATTTATGATACTCTTAATAATTCTTTACACTTTCAATTAGGGTTAGCTTTAGCGAGTCTTGGCACAATTACATCTTTAGTAGCACAACATATGTATTCGTTACCACCGTATGCTTACTTAGCGCAAGATTTTACTACACAAGCATCTTTATATACACATCATCAGTACATTGCTGGGTTTTTATTAACAGGTGCATTTGCACATGGTGCTATATTTTTTGTTCGTGATTATGATCCAGAAGCAAATCGTGGCAACGTGTTGGCACGTATTTTAGATCATAAAGAAGCTATTATTTCACATTTAAGTTGGGTTAGTTTATTTTTAGGTTTTCATACATTAGGATTATATGTACATAATGATGTAATGCAAGCTTTTGGGACTCCAGAAAAACAAATTCTAATCGAACCTGTTTTTGCTCAATGGATTCAAGCTTCTCATGGTAAAACTGTTTATAATTTTGATTTTTTATTATCATCATCAACAAGTGCTCCAAGTATTGCTGGTCAAAATTTATGGTTACCTGGATGGTTAGAATCAATTAATAATGAAAGTAATTCATTATTTTTAAACATAGGCCCTGGTGATTTCTTAGTGCATCATGCAATTGCTTTAGGACTACATACAACTACATTAATTGGGATCAAAGGTGCTCTAGACGCGCGTGGTTCAAAATTAATGCCAGATAAAAAAGATTTTGGTTATGCTTTCCCTTGTGATGGTCCTGGACGTGGTGGTACTTGTGATATTTCAGCTTGGGATGCTTTCTATCTTGCTATTTTCTGGATGTTAAATACTATAGGTTGGGTTACTTTTTATTGGCATTGGAAACATCTTGGCATTTGGCAAGGTAATGTTAGTCAATTTAATGAATCGTCTACTTATTTAATGGGTTGGCTTCGAGATTATTTATGGCTTAATTCTTCACAACTTATTAATGGTTATAATCCTTTTGGGATGAATAGTCTTTCTGTTTGGGCGTGGATGTTTTTATTTGGTCATTTAGTGTATGCAACAGGATTTATGTTCTTAATTTCTTGGCGTGGTTATTGGCAAGAATTAATTGAGACTTTAGCTTGGGCTCACGAAAGAACACCTTTAGCTAATCTAATTCGTTGGCGCGACAAACCAGTAGCACTTTCTATTGTTCAAGCACGTTTAGTTGGTTTAGCACATTTTTCTGTTGGCTATATTCTTACTTATGCTGCTTTCTTAATCGCTTCGACTTCTGGTAAATTCGGTTAAATTTTTTTAATTACTCTTTTATTAATAAAATAAAAGAGTAATTATTATTACTGTTAAAATTTTTTGCGGTGTAAAAAGTTACGATTTTTACACTTTTTTATTTTTATGATATAATATAAAAAACTGGTTGTATGTAATTACTATTTATTACTTGTATAAGTACTAATATGATTAATTTAAGATTATTTTTTATTATTAATAAAATTTAATAATTTCTTATTAGTAGAATTTATTAATAATTTATATATATACTTATTTTTAAAAAGTATTTTTAAATTTACAAAATTTAAAAAATTACAAACACTACAAAAATCAACTAAATCTTTAAAATTATGGCTGTTTCTACAGAAACTAAAAATGTTGGTCGTATTACTCAAATAATAGGCCCTGTTTTAGATATTACTTTTACGGCAAATAAAATGCCTAAAATTTATAATGCTTTATCTATTACTAGTAAAAATAATGAAGGTCAAGATATTTTTGTCGTTTGCGAAGTTCAGCAGTTATTAGGTGATCATTGTGTTCGCGCTATTTCTATGAACGCTACAGATGGCTTAAAACGAGGTATGGAGGTTTTAGATACTGGTGATGCTTTAAATGTACCGGTTGGTAAGGGAACTTTAGGTCGGATTTTTAATGTACTTGGGGAAACTGTTGATAATTTAGGTCCGGCTAATACTTCAGATCAACTACCAATTCACCGTTCTGCTCCTGAATTTGTAGATTTAGATACGAAACTTTCTATTTTTGAAACAGGTATAAAAGTAGTTGATTTATTAGCGCCATATAGAAGAGGTGGTAAAATTGGATTATTTGGAGGAGCTGGTGTTGGAAAAACAGTATTAATTATGGAATTAATTAATAACATAGCAAAAGCTCATGGTGGTGTTTCTGTTTTTGGTGGTGTAGGTGAGCGTACACGTGAAGGTAATGATTTATATATGGAAATGAAAGAGTCTGGTGTAATTAATGAGTCTAACATAGCTGATTCAAAAGTAGCACTAGTATATGGCCAAATGAATGAACCGCCGGGTGCGCGTATGCGAGTAGGTTTAACAGCTCTTACAATGGCTGAGTATTTTAGAGATGTAAGTGGACAAGATGTTTTATTGTTTATTGATAATATTTTCCGTTTTGTACAAGCGGGTTCTGAGGTGTCTGCTTTATTAGGTCGTATGCCCTCTGCTGTTGGATATCAGCCTACATTAGCGTCAGAAATGGGTACTTTACAAGAGCGGATCACATCAACAAAAGATGGAAGTATTACTTCAATTCAAGCTGTATATGTTCCGGCAGATGATTTAACGGATCCAGCTCCAGCAACTACATTTGCTCATTTAGACGCTACTACTGTACTTTCACGAGGGTTAGCTTCTAAAGGAATATATCCAGCGGTGGATCCTTTAGATTCAACATCTACAATGTTACAACCTTGGATTGTGGGTGATGAGCATTACAAATGTGCACAAAACGTAAAACAAACATTACAACGTTATAAAGAATTACAAGATATTATTGCAATTTTAGGTTTAGATGAATTATCACCTGATGATCGTTTAGTTGTTGCGCGTGCTAGAAAAATTGAACGGTTTTTATCTCAGCCTTTTTTTGTAGCTGAAGTTTTTACTGGTTCTCCTGGAAAATATGTTAGTTTGGCTGATACTATTAAAGGGTTTAATTTGATATTAGCTGGTGAGTTAGATGATTTATCAGAGCAAGCTTTCTATTTAGTGGGTAATATTGAAGAAGCAGTAGAAAAAGGATCTACAAAAAAATAATTTTTTGGTTACTATAGATTTTTTATAGTAACCTAAAAAATCTATAGTTTATAGTTATATAAATTTATACAAAATATTTAAGTAAATACTTGTTTTTTAATTATAAAAATGAGTATTATTAAAATTAGGGATAAACTAAAAAATTATGGTACTTCAAGTTTCAGTTATGACACCGGATGGTATTTTTTGGGATAATAAAGCTGAAGAGGTAATACTTCCCACAAATACTGGCCAAATGGGAGTATTAGCTAATCACGCACCACTAATTACAGCATTAGATGTCGGTGTAACATTAATTCGTACTGATAAAAAATGGACTCCATTAGCTGTTATGGGTGGTTTTGCATTAGTAAAACAAAATCAAATAACAATTTTAGTAAATGGAGCAGAATCTGCAGATACTTTACAATCAGAAAAAGTAGAAGCTTCGTTTGAAGAAGCCAAAAATCAATTAGAAAATGCAGAAAGCGAAAAACAAAGAGTAGATGCTCTTTTTCAATTTAAGCGCGCAAGAGCTCGATATCAAGTAATTAAACAGTTAGTTAATTAATTTTTTTAATTAAAAAGCATTTTGTTAAACAAATTTAAATAATAAAAATTGAATATGTCGCGTTATAGAGGTCCACGATTGCGTGTTATACGCCGTTTAGGTGAATTACCTGGTTTTTCAAAAAAAGTAGATAAAAACCAGGTTCCACCAGGTCAACATGGATGGAAAAAAAAGACAGGTGATCAAAAAAAATTAAAAGAATCACAATACGGTATTCGTCTTAAAGAAAAACAAAAATTAAGATATAATTATGGAATTAATGAGCGCCAACTTATAAATTATGTACGGGAAGCTCGTCGACGGAAAGGATCTACTGGAGAAGTATTATTACAACTTTTAGAAATGCGATTAGATAATATCATTTATCGTTTAGGATTTGCGCCCACTATTCCTGCAGCACGTCAACTTATAAGCCACGGTCATATTAGTATAAACAAGAAAAACATTAATATTCCAAGTTATACTTGCAAAATTAATGATAATATTTCGGTTTTAAAAAATTCTCAACAATTAGTAAAAAATTATTTAAATAATGCAGGTATTGCTACTGTTTCTTCTTATTTAAATCTAAATAAAGAAACATTAGAAGCTAGTGTTAATAACATCGTACCACGCGATTTAATTAAACTCCAAGTTAATGAATTATTAGTTATTGAGTATTATTCTAGAAAATTATAATCATTATATCTTTATGCTTAAGGTGCTAAGCATAAAGATATAAGATCATTAAATGCGGAAAGATGTCTGAGTGGTTGAAGGTATAGATCTGGAACATCTATGTGATGCTTTTATATCACCGAGGGTTCGAATCCCTCTCTTTCCGTCTTTTTGCGATTATGATGAAATTGGTAGACATGCAAGCTTGAGGGGTTTGTGGGTAAACACCCATCCCGGTTCAAGTCCGGGTAATCGCAAAAAATATTTAATTTAGCAATATTATTGACAAATAAAAAAATTTATATTTATACTAAAATTATTATTAAATCCTCAGTAGCTCAGCGGTAGAGCGATCGGCTGTTAACCGATTGGTCGTAGGTTCAATCCCTACCTGGGGAGAAAAAATTAAAATAAAAATTTGGTTTTATAACTTATTTAATTATTATATAAATAACAGCATAAAAATTAGTTATTGTTTAAAGAAGTTATAATACTATAATTATTAACTTCTTTTCAATTTATAATAATTATAAATACGTTATATAATAATTTTGAAATTTTATATCTAAACATTTTTTAAAAGGAGCCTTTTTATGTCTCATACTGTAAAGATTTACGATACATGCATTGGTTGTACTCAATGTGTTCGTGCGTGCCCAACTGATGTTTTGGAGATGGTACCTTGGGATGGGTGTAAAGCTAGTCAAATCGCGTCAGCACCGCGAACTGAAGATTGCGTAGGTTGTAAACGTTGTGAATCTGCATGCCCGACTGACTTTTTAAGTGTTCGTGTATATTTAGGTCCTGAAACTACTCGTAGTATGGGATTAGCTTATTAATAATAATATTTATGTTGGAGTTGAAAAAACCCAACATAAATATTATTATTAATAAAGAGAGGCTGATTGGATTGATACTTAAACTTATAAAAAGTAATTTATTTTTTGTGAAAACGAAGAGTTTGATCCTGGCTCAGGATAAACGCTGGCGGCATGCTTAACACATGCAAGTTGTACGAAGGTATTTTTTCTCTCGGGAAAAGATATACTGAGTGGCGGACGGGTGAGTAACACGTAAGAACCTACCTTTTGGAAAGGGACAACTATTGGAAACGATAGCTAATACCTTATATTGCTGAGAAGTGAAAAATGAAAATTGCCAAGAGATGGGCTTGCGCCTGATTAGCTAGTTGGTGTGGTAAAGGCATACCAAGGCAATGATCAGTAGCTGTTCTGAGAGGATGATCAGCCACACTGGGACTGAGACACGGCCCAGACTCCTACGGGAGGCAGCAGTGAGGAATTTTCCGCAATGGGCGAAAGCCTGACGGAGCAATGCCGCGTGAAGGATGAAGGCCTATGGGTTGTAAACTTCTTTTCTCAGAAAAGAATTATGACGGTATCTGAGGAATAAGCATCGGCTAACTCTGTGCCAGCAGCCGCGGTAAGACAGAGGATGCAAGCGTTATCCGGAATGATTGGGCGTAAAGCGTCTGTAGGTTGTTTAAAAAGTATTCTGTCAAAGATTAGGGCTTAACCCTAGATAGGCAGAATAAACTTTTAAGCTAGAGTTTGGTAGAGGCAGAGGGAATTCCCGGTGGAGCGGTGAAATGCGTAGATATCGGGAGGAACACCAAAGGCGAAGGCACTCTGCTGGGCCAATACTAACACTGAGAGACGAAAGCGAGGGGAGCAAATGGGATTAGATACCCCAGTAGTCCTCGCCGTAAACAATGGAAACTAGGTGTTGGGTGTATAAAAATCATTCAGTATCGTAGCTAACGCATTAAGTTTCCCGCCTGGGGAGTATGCTCGCAAGAGTGAAACTCAAAGGAATTGACGGGAACCCGCACAATTGGTGGGGTACGTGGTTTAATTCGATGCAACGCGAAGAACCTTACCAGGATTTGACATGTCACTTGTTTCTTCAACTTACTACTTTAATTGGTTTTAAGCGGAAACATTAAAAAGTGAACACAGGTGGTGCATGGCTGTCGTCAGCTCGTGTCTTGAGATGTTGGGTTAAGTCCCGCAACGAGCGCAACCCTTTTTTTGAATTGCTTGGCGCTTTTAAACGCTTTTAGAGAGGAAATTCAAAATACTGCCGGTGACAAGCCGGAGGAAGGTGAGGATGACGTCAAGTCAGCATGCCCCTTATATCCTGGGCGACACACGTGCTACAATGGCCGGAACAAAGAGAAGCGACCCCGCGAGGACAAGCTAACCTCAAAAATCCGGTCTCAGTTCGGATTGCAGGCTGCAACTCGCCTGCATGAAGTTGGAATCAATAGTAATCGCAGGTCAGCCACACTGCGGTGAATACGTTTCCGGGTTTTGCACACACCGCCCGTCACACCACGGAAATTGGCTACGCCCGAAGTCATTACTCTAACCATCTAATGGAGGGGGATGCCTAAGGCGGGGCTAGTGACTGGGGTGAAGTCGTAACAAGGTAGCCGTACTGGAAGGTGCGGCTGGATCACCTCCTTATAAAGGAAACTAAATTTATTTTATTATTCTTTTATATCATATATATATTACCTACGTAAAAAAAACGTAGGTATTATATACTCGGGCTATTAGCTCAGTTGGTGAGAGCGCACCCCTGATAAGGGTGAGGTCGCTGGTTCAAATCCAGCATAGCCCACCAATAAAAAAAAATATAATATTTGGGAATATAGCTCAGCTGGTAGAGCGCTGCCCTTGCAAGGCAGATGTCAGCGGTTCAAGTCCGCTTATTTCCACCAAAAATGTTAAAAAATTTTTTTTACATTTTAGAACATGGTCAAATGAATTAAAGCGTAGGGCGGATACCTAGGCATCTAGAGACGAAGAAGGGCGTGGTACCGACGATACACTTCGGGGAGTTGGAAACAAGCATTGATCCGAAGATTCCCGAATAGGGCAACCTTTTATACTTTTTGCTGAATTCATAAGCAAAAAAGAGACAACTCAGTGAACTGAAACATCTTATTAACTGAAGGAAAATAAAGCAAACGCGATTTCCCGAGTAGTGGCGAGCGAAAAGGAAACAGCCTAAACCAATTTTTAAAATTGGGGTTGTGGGATAACCAAAAAATATTTTTAAAAATATTTTTCAAGTAGTTATTTAATTATAAATTAGACGAAGCAGCTGAATCCTGCACCATAGATGGTGAAAGTCCAGTCGTCAAAAATTCAAATTTAACTATGTGTTTTTCCCAAGTAGCACGGGACACGAGAAATCCCGTGTGAATCAGCGAGGACCACCTCGTAAGGCTAAATACTCCTAGATGACCGATAGTGAAATAGTACCGTGAGGGAAAGGTGAAAAGAACCCCTGAAGGGGAGTGAAATAGAACATGAAATCCTATGCTGACAAACAGTGGGAGGTTTTTTTTAAACTGACCGCGTGCCTGTTGAAGAATGAGCCGGCGACTTAGAAAAAGTGGCGTGGTTAAGGAAAAATTCCGAAGCCTTAGCGAAAGCGAGTCTGAATAGGGCGATCAAATATTTTAATATTTACAATTTAGTCATTTTTTCTAGACCCGAACCCGGGTGATCTAACCATGACCAGGATGAAACTTGGGTGATACCAAGTGAAGGTCCGAACCGACCGATGTTGAAAAATCGGCGGATGAGTTGTGGTTAGCGGTGAAATACCAGTCGAACCCGGAGCTAGCTGGTTCTCCCCGAAATGCGTTGAGGCGCAGCAGTACATCTAGTCTATCTAGGGGTAAAGCACTGTTTCGGTGCGGGCTGTGAAAACGGTACCAAATCGTGGCAAACTCTGAATACTAGAAATGACGGTGTAGTAGTGAGACTGTGGGGGATAAGCTCCATTGTCAAGAGGGAAACAGCCCAGACCACCAGCTAAGGCCCCAAAATGGTAATGTAGTGACAAAGGAGGTGAAAATGCAAACACAACCAGGAGGTTGGCTTAGAAGCAGCCATCCTTTAAAGAGTGCGTAATAGCTCACTGGTACTAGCGTTTTTGCGCCGAAAATGTACGGGACTTAATTATCTGCCGAAGCTGTGGGATATATGAAAATAATGTATATATAAAAATACAATTTATATCGGTAGGGGAGCGTTCTGCTTTAGGGTGAAGTTTAAATGTAAGTTTAGATGGACCAAGCAGAAGTGAGAATGTCGGCTTGAGTAACGCAAACATTGGTGAGAATCCAATGCCCCGAAAACCTAAGGATTCCTTCACTAGGTTCGTCCATGAAGGGTGAGTCAGGACCTAAGGCGAGGCCGAACGGCGTAGTCGATGGCAAACAGGTTAATATTCCTGTACTGTTTTGTATTTGATACCAGGGGACAGAAGAGGTAACAATTAGCCGTTATTGGATTTCGGTGGAAACTTGCAAAGCTGGGAAAAGAAAAAAAACTTCTTCCTTTTTAAAGCTAACGAGTGATACGTTTGTATTTTATTTATAAAATATGAATTAATTTCTTATCATATTCTCAAGAAAAGCCTGTATTATCTATAAATGCAAAACACCTGTACCATAAACCGACACAGGTAGGTAGGTAGAGTATACCAAGGGGCGCGAGATAACTCTCTCTAAGGAACTCGGCAAAATGACCCCGTAACTTCGGGAGAAGGGGTGCCAAGGGGTGATTTTTCATCTTTTGGCCGCAGTGACCAGGCCCAGGCGACTGTTTATCAAAAACACAGGTCTCCGCAAAGTCGTAAGACAACATATGGGGGCTGACGCCTGCCCAGTGCCGGAAGGTTAAAGAAGTAGGTTATTCTTTTTTAAGAAAAAGCTTGCGACTGAAGCCCCGGTGAACGGCGGCCGTAACTATAACGGTCCTAAGGTAGCGAAATTCCTTGTCGGATAAGTCCCGACCCGCACGAAAGGCGTAACGATCTGGGCGCTGTCTCGGAGAGAGACTCGGTGAAATAGACATGTCTGTGAAGATGCGGACTACCTGCACCTGGACAGAAAGACCCTATGAAGCTTGACTGTAGCCTGAAATTGAATTTGGGTTTTTTTTGCGCAGACTAGGTGGGAGGCGTTGATAATTTTCTTTTGGGAAAATTGGAGCCAACAGTGAGAGACCACTCTGGAAAAGCTAGAATTCTAATGGCGTTCCTTGAAGCAGGACGCTTGACAGTTTCAGGTGGGCAGTTTGACTGGGGCGGTCATCTCTTAAAAGGTAACAGAGATGTGCAAAGGTTCCTTCAGGCTGGACGGAAATCAGCCGTAGAGTATAAAGGCAGAAGGGAGCTTGACTGTAAGACCTACAAGTCAAACAGGGGCGAAAGCCGGCCTTAGTGATCCGACGGTACCGAGTGGAAGGGCCGTCGCTAAACGGATAAAAGTTACTCTAGGGATAACAGGCTGATCTTCCCCAAGAGTTCACATCGACGGGAAGGTTTGGCACCTCGATGTCGGCTCATCGCAACCTGGGGCGGTAGTACGTCCCAAGGGTTGGGCTGTTCGCCCATGAAAGCGGTACGTGAGCTGGGTTCAGAACGTCGTGAGACAGTTCGGTCCATATCCGGTGTAGGCGTTAGAGCATTGAGAGGAGTCTTCCATAGTACGAGAGGACCTGGAAGAACATACCTCTAGTATACCAGTTCTTGTGCCAACAGGAAACGCTGGGTAGCTATGTATGGAGAAGATAACCGCTGAAAGCATCTAAGTGGGAAGCTCACCTCAAGATGAGTGCTCTCTTTTCTAATTTAGAAATATCGGTCACGGCAAGACTAGCCGTTTGATAGGTATTAAGTGGAATACCAGTAATGGGTGTAGCTGAAATATACTAATAGACCGATCGATTTTGACCAGAAAATACAAAAATTTATTTTAAAATACCTAGTGTTCATGCTTGTGTGGAACCACCTTATTCCATCCCGAACTAAGAAGTGAAACGCGCAAGGGGCGAAGATACTAAAAGGGGGGCCTTTTGGGAAAATAGCTTAATGCTAGGTAATTAATTTTAAAAATACAATATTTAACTTCCTAATTTAAAAGCTTCTAAAAAAATACCTAATAAAAAACCACGCTTAAAGATATTAATTATAATTTTCATTTTTTTAATAATACTATTTTTATGGGTTTGTTTGCTTAATACATCAAAAAAGGAGTAATTAAAAAAATTTAATAATTCTAATATAATATTAAAAAAAAATAAAGAAAAAAAATTATATGATATTTTTTTTGAATATATTCCTATTAAATTGCCGAATATAAAACTACATAAAAGTAAAAAAAATATTGAAATTTTAAAATTATAATTTTGAATATTAAAAGTTTTTTTTTGTAAATTTTTCATTGAAAATATTTTATGTTAGTATAATATACTAAAAGATAAAACTCCTCCTAGTATATTAAAATATTTGATAAAAAACTAATTTGAATTAGTCTTCTCCTAAAAAAAAATCTTGTATTTTTTGAATAACACCTTTTGGAGGTACATCTAAATCAATGAAATATTCTTCTTTTCCTATTAACCTTCGAGCAGCATTTTCAAATGCAATACCCGACAGAGATAATTTTTTATCTAATACTAGTGGTTCTCCCTTATTAGTTGAAATAATTACATTAGTATCTTCAGGTATTGCACCTAATAAAGGAATACCTAATGTTTCTTGGACATCCATTACTGATAGCATAGTGCTGTTTTGAATCATATCCATACGAACACGATTTAATAATAATTTAGTATCAACAATTGTGTTTGCTTCTAATAGACCAGCAACCCTATCAGCATCACGAATAGCAGTTATTTCAGGAGTTGTTACAATAATAGCTTCTTGTGCTGGCGCTATAGCATTTATAAAACCAACATCAATACCTGCTGGGCAATCGATTAATATAAATTGATAACCTAATTTTTTTATTGAAGAAACCAATTGTCGCATATGTTGTTGTGTTACATTATATTTTTGGTAATTTCGAGAAACTGCTAATAATGCTAAATTCTTCCATCGCTTTTCTCGTACAAGTGCTTGGTCTAATCGACAACGCCCTTCAATAATATCCATAGCTGTAAAAGTAATACGATTTTCTAAACCTAATAATAAATCTAAATTTCGTAATCCTATGTCCGCATCAATTAAAGCAACACGATAACCAAATCTAGCTATAGACATTCCTAAATTAGCAGTAGTTGTTGTTTTTCCTACACCTCCTTTCCCAGAAGTTATTACTATAACCCGAGGTTCTGGTTCATCAATATCTTTTTTAGTTGAGTTTTCTTCGGAGGTTGATTCTGGAATCATAGGTTCTTTTATTTTTTTTTTTTATTTCTTTGAGTTTATCTTTTTCTAAACCTTTTTGTGGTTGTTCGTTATTTTTGGTTTCTTCCTCTTTTTCTTTAAGTAGTGGTTCTTCTACTTGCAATAATAATTGTTTTTCTTTTTTAGTTAATATTTCTTTTATTTTTATCATAGTGATTTACCTCCATAAATAACTTATTGATTTTATTTTTAAAATTTTAAGAAATTTACATATAATATACTATTAAAATAAAATAATTGTTATTAAAAACATACTATTTTCATTGTTTTTAGATTACAAATCATTTAAGTTCTTATTAATGATAATAAAAAGAGGTGCAATATTTTACGTTTTTTTGATTTAATTTTGCTTTTTTTGTGCTAGGAGGGAGTTGAACCCCCGACTCCATGGTTCGTAGCCATGTGCTCTAGTCCACTGAGCTACAAGCACGTACACGTACATCTTTAATATATGTACGTGTACTAACAAATTCAAAAAAAAATTAATTATCAGTTTTAATCAATTGAGACCAACCTAATGTTCCTAAAGCTTGATTCCGACGTAATGGTCGTGTGATCAATTCTAAAATATCCCGAGCATTTGTAAATCCATGGATTTGGGCAAATGTAAACTCAACAGACCATTTAGTATTAATTCCTCGCGCTTCTAACGGATTAGCATGCGCCATTCCAGTAATTGCTAAATCTGGTTGGAGTTCTCTAATACGTTGGATTTGGTGATAATTATCTGGTTTTTCTACGATTCGCGGCAAAGGAACGTTCATTTTCTTGCACGTTGTTTCTAATAAAGCTAACTCAGCAGCTTGGAACCGTTTATCCATATATGGAATTCCAATTTCATAAACAATCATACCACAACTTATTAAGAAACGTGCTAATGATATTTCTAAAAGATTATCTCCCATAAAAAAAACAGATTTCCCTCTTACTAATTGTAAGTAATCTTCTAAACTTTCCCAAATAGCTTGTTCTCTTTCTTCTAGCCCTTGTGGAATTATACCAAAAACAGAAGAAATTTTTTCAATCCAAGCTCGTGTACCGTCAGGGCCTATAGGAAATGGAGCACAAATAAGTTTGCATTTTTTTCGTCGCATTAGTGTCGTTGCCGTTCTACTTAAAAAAGGATTAATACCACAAACATAAACATTTTCGCCTAAATGAGGCAAATCTAAATAACGATGTGATGGTAGCCAACCAGAAACTTCAATATTATGTCGTTTTAATTCCATATTTAACTGATTTGCTACTGTATTAGGTAAAGATCCGAATAATACTAATGAAGGGTGTTTCTTTGTATTTTCTGTTAAAGTTTCAGTGGGACATCGATGAACCATAGCTGCAAGAACAGTATCTTCTCCTTGTGTAAATGCATAATCTAAACCGTTCGCCCGTGCTACAACAATAGGAATTCCTATTTCTGTTTCTAATCTGGGGGCCATCCCTTCTAAATCCATTTTAATAATTTCAGTTGTACAAGTCCCAATCCAAACGATTACACTAGGATTTCTATCTTGTTTTATTTCTAAACAAAGACGTTTTAATTCTTTATAGTCATTTAATTGAGCTGAAATATCGCCTTCTTCTAATTCAGCCATTGCGTACCTAGGTTCCGCGAAAATCATAACTCCTAATGCGTTTTGAAGGAAATAACCACAAGTTTTTGTTCCAATTACCAAAAAAAAGCTATCTTCTATTTTTTGATAAAGCCAAGCTACACAACTAATTGGACAAAAAGTATGATAATTGCCAGTTTCACATTCAAAAGTTAGGTTATCAGTCGAAAGGTTATTTGTCATAATTTATAGTTATTGAATTGTAATCTCTTTAAATATTAATATTTAGATATTTATAAACGTAAATTAAAGTATTATTTTTTGATAATTTTATCAATTTTAGGATTTATTTAAATCATTAAAAAGTCTAATTCAGGAGAAACAGGATTACTTGGCGTTTTTTTAATATTTAAATAAAAATCTGATAATAGCGTAAAAAGTTCACGATCAGCCAATTGATTAGCAACAACACCTTCGGGTTGTGATAATAATTGATCTGCTATATTAAGATAATAATCACAAATATAATTAAAATTAGGCTCTAATTCAGCCATTTCAAAAAGAGTTTTTCCTTGAACACGCGAAATTCTAATATCTTCAATCAGCGGTAAAACTTCTAATACAGGCATTGGGCAAGCTTCTACATATTTATCAATTAAATCGCGTTTGGCTGTTCTATTACCAATTAAACCAGCTAATCGTAATGGATGTGTGCGTGCTTTTTCTTTAACAGAGGCTACAATTCTATTTGCTGCAAATAAAGCATCAAATCCATTATCAGTAACAATTAAACAATAATCTGCGTAATTTAATGGAGCAGCAAATCCTCCACACACCACATCACCTAAAACATCAAAAAGAATAATATCATATTCGTAAAATGCGTTAAGTTCTTTTAATAATTTAACAGTTTCACCAACAACATATCCACCACAACCTGCACCCGCCGGAGGACCCCCTGCTTCAACAGAATCTACACCACCATATCCTTGATAAATAACATCCTCAGGCCAAACATCTTCATAATGATAGTCTTTTGCTTGTAGTGTATCAATTATTGTTGGAATTAAAAAACCTGTAAGTGTGAAAGTACTATCATGTTTTGGGTCACAACCAATTTGTAATACTTTTTTTCCACGTCTCGCTAAAGCTATTGAAATATTACAGCTAGTTGTTGATTTTCCAATACCACCTTTACCATAAACAGCTAATTTCATAATTATAATATCCTTAAAAGTAAATTTGTAAATAATAATACAGATCAATTTTATTTTAACAAACAATATTAATAGTTGATTACATGTTTTAGTATATAATTATTTAAAATATTATTAATTAATATTTAATATATTATTAGGTCTTGCTTTTTTATTTTAAATAATTTATAATAAATAAAAATTAAATTATAACTAAAAAAATATGAATTTTGAAGCAATCGAAACAGAATTATCGCATGGTAATCTAATAACCCTATTTTTAACTACTGTCTATTATTGGACAAAATTTTTACGCTACCCAAAAATAGGATATAAGGTTTTCGGCGTATTTGGGATTTTACTTTCAAATTTTTTTATAATTAGTCAACTCTGTTTACGTTGGCATTTTTCAGGACATTTCCCTTTAAGTGGTCTATATGAATCATTGTTGTTTTTAGCTTGGGTATTACTTTGTTTATATGCTTTTTTAGAAATTTCAACAAAAAGAGAGTTTGCTGCGTTATTTGTTTCGCCGTTAGTTTTACTTATCGTAGCATTTAGTTATTTTAGTCTGCCTTCATCACTCTATCAATTACACCCGTTAGTACCAGCTTTACAATCTAATTGGTTATTTATGCATGTTAGTGCAATGATAGTAAGTTATGGGGCATTATTATTAGGTTCTCTTTTTTCAATAAGC